AAGAAGATCACCTTGATCCTCACTAAGCTTGTGATTAAGCTCAAGAGGTGTCGCAATGGACTTACCACCTCTATCTTTCAATTCAACCGTAAGGTATAGTTGGACTAATTGATCCTGGCACGACTAGTTGCTTATTGGCATCCGCAGATGAAGAAGATTGGTTGACATCCGAGTAATCGACCCTCATTTAGAATTCCGTCTCTCGGTCTGTCAGGAATATTCCTATTCGAGCAAGCCTAAGGCTTTCTTTTGTATCAGCATTGGCTTTTTTTGTTTTAGCCAGTGTACCCGCTTTCCCGCCATAGGATCAGTCCTTCTTTTAGAAAGTTCTAGTCCGGATTCGACCCTCCTTCTTTCAATTTGTCTAGGCCTTAGCTTGACTTGGGTTCAAGGGACTGCTTTCCTCCCTATATCATTTACAAGGTGTGCATCATGTCATATAATATGATAGCACCACAATTAGATCTGGGATGCCGAGCTCATTCCCAGGTTAGGCTTGCCCCTACGCATCTGGCCATGGGAGTCTGGGATCAATCCCTCGTACTCTACCGCTTGTCTATCAATGAGCTGATACCGTGAGATTATCTGTTATTGATATTGGGGATCGCTCCTTTTCTTCTACGACCGGAGATTCTTGAGAGTGCTTGTTTTTTCCTTGCTATAGCCCGTGATAAATAAGAGAGCAAATAGGGATCTCATCAGCTATAATTCAAGCTAGAAGTCGGTTTAGAATGATGCTAGCTCAACCTTCCGACTCCTCTTCTAGTAAGTTATAGAGCAAAGGGCTGCCGGATTGAGATGGGATGCTTATCTTACCCACCAAGGCTTTGATCCACTTGCTATATCGAAATCGAAGATCTCGAATCCAGGCATGCGCTTCTTTGTAATCGGGTCAACTCAAGGGAAAGCCATGGTTGCTTGAGTGGAATCAGTTCTCAGATGCCGGGTGGTGGAACGATCGATTCAATCGAAAGGCTAGGAATCGTCTTCTCCTATGCCGACACTACTACGACTAAGACCTAAAGTAAAGGGCAGGTAGTAGTGGATTGGGTCTTTTCTTTATTTAATATACAAATAACACCGTTATCATACAGATAGCAACGATCCGGAGGCTGGTGGTGGTAAAGTATCTGCAAGTGCAAGTAAAAGGAAAGCGATCGAAAACACAAATTGATCCATCCCGAGGATGATGGCAAACCGCCTGTGCTAGAGCAACAGCGTAAAGCTTGGCATGATAGGCAGTTACGTAAGAAACCGATTTTCAAAGGCTACCAGACTTGGGGTTAGCTACACGGAGCATCTCTTTCTTACCCTTCTTACCCTTAGGGCGGTCACAGGGAAGCTCTCTAATAGATCACTTAAGACAAAGGAAATGAACTACAGCAAAGGACTTCAACTTAAGAACAAGGATAACCATTTTCAGGAATCAGAGCAGAATTCATCCAGCAGCCCTGTTCTCAGTTCTCAGTAGGAGAAGACTCGAAAGCAGCGTTGGGTCATTTAGTCCGAACTTCACTGCCCTAGCTGGAAAGCAGGAAAAAATTAGCTCAAGTGAAGGGGCCCACCTCCCCTCTCCCCTTCCCTTGGCCAACCGCACCCTTCACTTAATGAATGCGATGCAGCGACCAAGCCCCCTTTCTATTGGTTATTGAGTGGTCCTACCAAGACGATTTATGCCAAAAAAAGGATCTCGAGATGCGAAAAACGATACGAGAAATTCGAAAGAACTCATATACGGAACGAGGGCGACCCGTGAAAATACATCGGCTTCTTACTCGTGAAAGGGAACTCTTTCTTGGAAACTTTGTGATCTCGTATATTTCGCTTCTCCGACATCTTACTGAGTTTCCCCCTCATCTTTTTGCAAAAAGCCGCTCCACGGTGGTAAAGTCTCATCTTGTGTGTTGGCCGAAGTGACAATAGTCACATTGAACCCTCGAATATGTTCGAAGATCTCGAAATGATCTTCCAGTTCCGGGGAGAATTCGCAAAACTCCGTTTCCATTGAGAATTGAATGGAGTTTTCCCGTATTTCGACCGGAGAATCTAACAGAGACATTACTGTGGAGATTCTGACCAAAAAATTAGACATGGAATGTCCTCGGAGAGTGCTTTGTCGTGCTAGGTCACTGACATATCCTTTTTTATCTTTATTTGACCATGGATTGGATCGAAACGACTTTCCTGCCGAAACTCTTTGTGTCTGTATTACTTTCTGACCGCGCGGAATCTCCATAGCCAATTTTCCATTTTTGATAGAAGGTGCTGCCTTTGGTACTACTCTTATTTTACACGATCCAGGAACTTCCATAACGTTGGCGTGATTCGGTTTGAGCAACGGATCCTGACGTGATACATCTTCGTAATGAAAATAGAGTGGAAACATGAGTTGGCTAGTATCTATAGAATAAGCACTGTGAACTATCTGCTTCAAAAAGAGAGTTGTAAGAATGAAGGACTGGGGAAGTAGGTTTAGATATCACACTCATTCGATCTGAAAGGCGTGTTTCGCCACAAATAGTTTGGGATACTGAATACGAGACAGCCAAAGGTTACCCGTAGGGTACCTTGATCCATCAATGACCCTCGGTCAATTCTCTCTCTAACCAAGGCGGATGGAGTAGAGTTGGTCATCGCCCCCGGTGAGCTTACGACGATCGGCACGCTAAAGCCCTTCGACCAGAGGTTGACGAAAGTCTTCATGATCGGCAAGGTAACTCGCTGGCTGCCGACTAATGAAAAAAACTATGGCACCAGCTAAGCAAGCGGAGTAGCCGATCTGCCGCACTCCCCTCTGCCGCCTGGAACCCCTTAGCGCTAACTGACCACTAACTTAATCCCACCGGAGAACCCATGCATTCAATTAGAAAAAGCTTCCTGTTTTGGTACTCCAATCACTTCTCACTTCCAAAAGGAAAGAAGGAGTCGAAAGTGACTTGTTCTTTTATGAAATTAGAACGGAATTCCCGGCAAAGAGAACGAGTGAAGGAGTAGGGGAGAAGCCCTAACCGAGAGAGGATCCACGGGGAAACCTTACTCTGCTGAGCTATTCGGATTTAGATGGATAGAGCTCGTACCGGGGAATGCCTTCACTTGACTTCTTGGAACACGTACAGATGCGAAAACAGAAGTAATACATCTATAATAGAAAGATGCCTAAGTCAAGCTCCCTTCAAGATGGAGACGGTAGTGCCAGTAGGACCCACGCTTCCCGATCAATCCATTCCTTCCTCAAGATAGCGAGTACCGATAGCTTTCCTACAAACCTGAATCCGGGGACGATCGCTTTCTCTCTCTTAGGGGGTTGACCCACTCGACTAAAAGGGGAGGGGCGCACTTGCCAGCCATTGGTTCCGAAGTCAGAAGTATCCGCCTTCCAGTGGTAGCTGTTCCGTGAGAACTAGGCGGGATGAGAGGATATGAAATAGATCGGATCCGATCGAGCCAACCAGATTCAGAGGTAGGGGCTTGACTTTAGTCTTGTCTTGTAAACCAATTATGCTTCCTTCTATTGGTGATCACCCCTTATTCGCTTCTTGGGTGGGTCTCGAAATCTCGGACGATCTTCTTTCTTCAGTCAATAGCCTTGCCTCTTTCCGGATCAATTCGTCTTCGCGGTTCATGGTACGCCCTATCGCTTGAAGTCAATAATTGTTGTTTTCATTTACATTTCAGAATCGGAATGACAAGCAAGGGCACTAGCATCGGCATTGACCTTGGCCCCCGCTCCCGACCTTGACCCTTTCTTTTCTTTCCGATCTCTTCTCCTGCGGACCTTTGTCCTTCGTTCGCTCTGTTCAATATAAGGAGTTGGAAGAGTGAATCTAAATTAAAAATTTAGATTTTTGCCTTTATCGCATTTCAGATGCTCTGATTACTAAAAAGATTCCATAGTAGGACCATTGAGTCAGGTAAGCCGTTTCATCTCTAGTATAGCGGGAAGCACCGCTCAGTCCTAAGAAAGGACGCAGGGTCACACGAGTAGCGAAAGACTGAGCTCGCTCATGCTCTCATGCTTTACACCAACCTACTAGCAAAACCTTAGGCAAGGAATTTCTGTACGAAAAACGTCTAGTTCGCTCAGCCGGACGAACTGATCAAGAAGGGTCATCAACCAAACCACTTCGATGAGGGCAAAACTTTAGTTCACCTTACCTTAGAAGGTATGGAAGGAGCCAAACTAGCTATTTCTTTCTGCTTCAAAGGAAGTTTTTAACCATGGTGGGTTTGCCAGCAAGCAAGGCTGCGAAGAGGGCTGTCGAGTGCGTCGGATATGGGGAATTTCCTAGATAAATAGAGTTCCCGTCCGTAGTGACCTGGACACGAGATTAGGGCGAGACGAGCTAAAAAGGAAAGAAAATAAAAGGCCCTAGTATGAAAGCAGGTCTTGACGATTATCCACAGGCTGGCTCGAAAGGATATAAATGAAAGCATCGGTTATGAATAGAATAGACCAAGGACCTGGAAGCATAGTTCCAAGTTCGCTTTTTAAGCACAGGCAAAAGCTACAAAAGGGGCTTTTTTTTGTAGTTCGACAGGACTGAAACAGACAGATATCCGTAGTGGAAATGCCCGGATTCAAGGCCAGCTGAAGAACTACGATTGTTTAAGTAGGAGCACCCCTCTCTCGAAGAAGGCGCTAACATAGTCATTCAGCAACGAAATCTTTCCGTCTATCCGCAGATCAATCATTCATTCCAGCTGACTGACATATTAATGTATTGGGTGAATGACCCGGTGCTTTCGTAGACGTTTTGTTTTGCTATTTCTGAGTGAAGAGCTTATGGCAAGGTATTCAAGGATTCGAAGAAGATTCAATTCCTTCGTATGATGGTGCCTGGCCTCTTTGTCACGCTAGGATTTCTCTCTCGTGCCCTGAAGGGCGGTAAACAAAAGAAATTCGAAATGAGCGGACCATGAAAACTTTTTAATCTACCGCTCCGTGGGCTTCGCATGATTAGGATCAATCAGAACAGCCTCGCCTGCCCTGGAAAGCGGATCTACTGATGGTTAGGGGGTTAGCGAACATCGCCTTTCTCATCTAGGACTTAGACCTGTATACCTTCTTCTTACGTGAAGGTATGTCATGCCCCGCCCTAACTCATATCTTCCTTCCTCTGGGACATTGGTGCACTTACAAACTTTAACTCCTATCCGCTCTGGTCGCCTCTTCTTCTAACAATTCTAAGGCTAGAATGAAGGCTGAAATGAAAACTTCGGCAAGTGGCTCTTTTTCTCGCTACAAGTATGTTGCTCCCCTAATCCTAGCAGCCCTAGTTCCTAACTCCTAAAAGAAAGGAGAAGAGGTACAGAAATTAGAAGGGCAAGAAGAGGGATTCCATGTAGGCAGCTAAAGGAGGAAAGCCATCAAAAGGAAGCTTTTAAGGCCTTTTTCGCAGTTTGCAGTATACTCGTACCTAAACTAAAAGAGGACTCTACTGCGGTCGGGCGTACCCGCCTAGTTGGATCTTTCGTCTTTATCTTGATCCTTATGGCCTGAATTCTCTTTATTTGTCTCTGTCTGAGGATCGATCACAGATTTAGGCACCGTCCTTTGCTTTGAGAGGGAAGGAGGAACCTAATTTCAGAGTCAGAGGAAGCATAGCCATAGCTTAGTGTTTGAGAAGAGTGTGACTGGAGTCATAGGCCTATAATAGCATAGCAGAAGCTTAAAGACTGAAAGTTACCCGCTTATAGCTTATATAAGAGTTAACTTATATAAGAACCATAGGCAAGGGGAAACGTGTATGTAATAGTAGAACTATAATAGTGGGTGGTTCGTTACTTTTTCAGTGGTAAGCAGAAGAGTCAGAGTGATCCTCTAAATTCGTTTTACCTTACTCTACTCTAATTGTAAGATAACTAGAAAGAGGAGTAAGCCTAAGGAAGGAGAAGGCCGAACCCACCTAGGTTTATAAGAGGGATCCTGTAGCTAAGGAAGCCTTGAGGAGGAAGATGTCGCCGATATTGAATTCCTTCCCCTAAGGTTGTCAATAAATGAATCTGGTAACTAATGCCACCAGAGAGGCTGAGGTGAGTATCGTCGCATCGCCTCTGACAACTTTTTTTGCCGAACCAGTATCTGAGACTACTTCTGTCGCTTCAACGAAGGATCTATTTCAATGAAAAGAATTCTTTCACCGAGTAGTGGAACGAAATCTGTCTCCCGATGGGTTGCTTTTTGACTATGTTAACGGATGAAAAAGTCAAATATCTCCCCTATACTTTTGGAACTCTGGTTTTCTGCTCTCCAACAGTAAGAAAGGATCGTAGGCAACCGGTGACCGCCTCTATGAGGACCTTTGGGCGGAGCTTTCTGGATCAACTAACTTATTTAGGAGACAGAAGTAAGAGCTTGCACATCGCCCCAACGAAGAAATTCTCGAAACATCTTATCTTATATACGCTATTTGGCTTGTTAGGACAGCAAGCATGAAAGTCTTCGGCTCGGATGGTTGTCCCTTCTTCTCAACAGAATCCGATAGACAAGAAAGAATCGAAAGCAGTCCTTTGCGCATTGTCTTCTTCATTGCATTGGATGCCTTTATCCCCTAACCCAATCCCTAGCTAGCTGCAATCCAAACCTCACCTGTCCCATGTTGGGGATCCTATTCTGCTCGTGGATATCTAATGCTAGAAGGCTTAATCCTTAATAGCCATAGAGTGGCTTACCCTTAAAGTAAAGACATCCATGCAAACCCCTGAAAGTCTGTCTTCTTTTAATGAATGCCCTAGGCCTTCTTCACTTGCACAACCCTCCCTAACAGCCTATGAATGTGCAGTGGAATCCCGTTCGTATTCTTCCTCAAATACGTTACTTTTCCTTTATCTGATTGCAACCTATTGATCGGATTTACTGTGCACGGATATCTTGACTAATGATTCCACCCCCTACTCCTTCCACGGAACAGCAACGGAAAAGGCTAACTTCCCGAGTTAGTTCTTTTCGTCTCATCGAGAAAGAAATGCTTTGGTCCGCGAATGCTATCGAGTTAGCAGTTCAGAAGCAAGAGAAATCGGAATCACTGCTTTTTTTTAAAACGGATCCATGTTCTTTCAAGAGAATTCCCCTGGTCGCTAACCTATCTTTTGAGTCCCTTCGCTCGCCTAAGGGTTAGTTAAGAGTTCTGGCTTCTAGGGCAATAAGACTTTCTGTAAGTTGCTCGTTTGGTAGGCTTGTCGGTAGGTTTCGAGTTCAGGAGCATCAGTCAACCTCGTAGCAAGGAACTAGAACATTTCTTTGATTGACATAAGCTCGGGAAGCAGCACAAGCGAAGTACTCTTAAGGTGCGCCTGGGACTTTCTTGTCTATCCCAAAACTTGCTAGAACTTCGGATGTCCCCATGGTTGGAAAAAGAAATTGTAGCCCGAGGATTGGCATTCCATCGCTGTCATTTTATATGTATATGGTTACAATTATCTACGCTCCCAATGCGCCTATGATGTAGCACCCGGAGGGCTGTTAGCTAGTGTGTATCATCTTACGAGAATAGAGTATGGTGTGGATCAACCAGAAGAGGTATGCATAAAAGTATTTGCCACAAGGTGGAATCCTAGGATTCCATCCGTCTTCTGGGTTTGGAAAAGTGTGGATTTTCAAGAACGATAATCTTATGATATGTTGGGAATCTCTTATGACAATCATCCACGCTTGAAACGTATCTTAATGCCTGAAAGTTGGATAGGCCCTTACGTAAGGATTAGATTGCCCCCAGGATTCTAATTCTAAGACTGATTCTCCTACTCAAGTTCCTTTGGGATCAGATAAAGAACATTCGTTCAATATTCACATCCCTCGCAAGACTGACCTAGACGACCGTAGATAGGTGGGATACCCATCTGTTCAGCGGTAGGTTTATCTTTTTGAATAAGACTCTTAATCAAGTTTGGAATAGTATTCTATATACTTGTGTCATTAAATTTCATAGTAAGGTCTTCTATTCTATTTTGTAGATCAAACAATTCATCATCGTTTAATGGGACTCCTGCGGACTTTTTTTCATCCAATAATTTGAAAACATCATATTTTTATTTTGCCCCAATATTTTGATCTTTATCTGAGTCTAATTCGACACTAACCCTTAATTGTGGATAAACTTTCTGAGTAAAAAAGTCATCAATAGCTTTTTCCGTGTTAGTTGAATAGAAGGCCCTATAATTATCAGACTTAAAAACCATTTGAGAATGTGAAAAACAATATTGATATTTCTTTTCTTGAAGAACATAGGTAGGGTACATATTTGAGGATAGGGTACCTAATGTATAGTTTAGCTTTTGTGCTACTCTAGTCAAGTATATGAGTATCACCACCTCCAGCCATACCATGATTTATACACTCTCCAGCTTCCTATAAAGGAAAAACACTAATTCTTTCTATATGTGTTCGACAGAGGGATATCTCAGTAACCAGAATCACTCTAGATTACCTACTTATGTATACTGACCTACAAGTAAGTAGACCTCATAGCGGAGAGAGACCGGCTTTTGTGGAAAGTTTTAGAGGTGTTAAGCATGGGCCAGGTTTTACCCTATAGAGTATGCTAATGTGTTAAGCACTTTTACAAGTGAACTGGACAACTAAGGTGGATTAATAACATAAAACTATGAAATAATGGATGTTTAGTCTCTACTTGATGTGGTCGGATTGAGAAAGCAAGAAGATAAGGTGTGTAGCCGGTATAACCATGGGCGTCCGATCTGATATCTCACTTCACGCTTCCAAGCAAGCCCACTCCGCCCAATATCAAGCAAACGTCCAAGCCGAAAGACCTCTCTAAAGTAGGTCCAGGCCCAGAAAAGCAGTCCAATCGTTTGGCTTTGGCCTTGGTTGGTATCCAAGGAACATCACGTGGATGCGAGGGTGGGTTCCTCAGTAAGCCTGGTCAAGTCCAGCTCATCAACAACATCTTCTTCCTCCCTCTCGGTCGTTCCCACAGGTAACCCTAACACAGCGCCATCTCATGGAAAACAACCAGCTCCATTTTCTGAATCCAAGCTTCCCCTTCCTTCGCTCCCCCCATTTCTTTTACTGGTTTATGGAAAAAGGAAACCATAAATGCAGGTTATTTTTATATATAATAATCTCGTTGACAATAATGTTCTTTTTTTTTTTTGTGGTACTTGTTGGCAATTAAATGATGTTTCTTACATCTGAGGTATCCTAAATGCGAGCTAGATATGCTGACTGATTTCTGGTCTGTCTCATGATCACTATTCAGAGGAAGGAGAGAAAAATGCAAATTTTTCTCATAATGTCACGAACAAGGAAAAGGTTATTGCAAAATTATAGCTCAGGAAAGAGCACGTAACTAAACAACTCTCCTTATCCAGAAAGCGTAAGGGCTTTAACTTAATTAAGTCCATACTAAGTGTGGAAGGTGAGTGTCGAGCTGGCCGGATCTGTAAGACGTCATCCCGGAGAGGTGCGAGGAGGTTTCTTTCTTTTTAGGAGGAGAGGGAAGTGAGGAGAGAGAGAGAGAAAAAGGGCCTAAAGGGCCTGTAGAGAGGAATAGTGTAGAGGGAGTAGTGGGTGTACTGGCTTGGGGTAGGAAAGGACTATGCTGTCGAGTGACGATTGGCCGAGGGGACTTCCATCATGTAGCTGGGTACAAATAAGCCAGTTAAAGACGAGTAGGCAGGGCGTTAGGCTAGTGCCAGTGGGGTACGTAAACGAGGACAGATCACATGGTTTTGTACTGGTCAGTTTTGAGCTGTCGAGTGACGATTGCTCTATCTCTTAAGAAAGGGGAGTACTCTCTGACGGATTCGCTCTATTATTGCTTCCTATTCTTGAAGGAGTGATCGGGATTAAGCCGCGTGGCGATACCCGCGAAAAAGAAAGTCCTATTCGCTCTTTGGGGTGGGCCTTTCGTACTCAAATCCGTACGGGGAAAGGACAATTATTCAGCAAAATCTAGTGGATGGGGTTCCATATTCATGAAAAGCCAGGTTTGAACCATGTTACGGAACCAAGACAAGAATTCTTACTAATAATAAGAAAGGGCCTTAAGCATAATAAGAAAGGGTTAAGGGCCTCCAACGCCTATAAATAGAAGCTTCTTTCTCTATTTGGCAAAGCAAAGGGAGACGGGACCGAACTTAGAAGTAAGAAAGAAAGACTTTGAGTAGCCATGGATGTAGTCGAAAGACTTTCCACAATTCAACAAGAAATAGAGGCAATAGAAAGTGAAAAGCTCCACCAAGAGCAAAACCTAGGGCTGATATGGGAGCATCCGCCTCCTATCGATCCAGAGGTCGTAGGAAGAGTCATGCAAGGGATACGGGAACGCATCCGTGAGCTTGATGAAAGGAAGAGGGAGCTGCTCAAAGATAAGGAAGAGCTCCTTGTGCAGGGGGCCCTCAACAACCGGAGGGGAAATGGAAACAACGGCGGAAACTAGAAGAGAAGAGTCTTTCTATAAGATTAAAATAAGTAGTCCGTCGAGTGTGCAGTTATCTTTCATGTTGTTCTATGTCTTTTGTTCACTTAATATGTTTTTAGTTAACTTTGTAATGTTGTGTTTAGTTGTTTGGCTGCTTTGTCTATGTGTGCGTAAGCTTCCTATTGGATGTACTTCCCATGTATGTAACGGCTATTAATGAATAAAAAGTGCTGGTTTGTCTATGTGCAGAAAAAGTCCCTCACAGCGGAGGATATTCATCCCCTACTTATACTATCTAAAGCTCTTTCGACTTTCTTATAGTAACTAGCGGTTATCCCCAGCGAATTGTAAATACTACACTAGTGTGGGCGGATCAATGACTACTGGACTCGATGGCCTCCTCGACATTAGACAAAAAAAAATGATATGCTAAATGCACTAAGATTTCAGGTTGAGTACACGGGTACTGCCCTTCTAAGTTTATTTGGCCTGGGAAGGGGAATCCGGTAAGGAAGACCAGATAATCTAGAACCAAAGGACTACTTATCGTGATGAGCGAATCTTTCGTTGTATGGCCTCGAAGCTTCTGCGAAGATATTTCCTTTTTAGTTTTAACAAGAGGAACCGCGAGCAGCTCTTTGCCTTTCTGCTTCAAAGAAAGAGGTGGGGAGAACCATCAGTTGGAGCACCAAAAAAGCTTGGGAAATGTCGCCTACCTATCCGCTACTCTCATTGATTAAGCCTGCCTGACTGTGAGACCGACTGGTCAAACAGAGACGACCCAAGGTTCTTGAACGTACGTTCCGCGGTTAAGCCCGTTAGTAGGGGCGAGCGAGAGCGGATTGGGGCTTTGAAGAAAACTCTGGTCTAGCACAACGATGGAAAAACAATCAGAATTGCTGAACCATCGCTATCGCTAAAGTAAGGAAGAGTGGAGTTAACGAAAGGCCATGGGGGCATCTGTGGACATCGTTGACTCACTTTAACCTGTTGGCTGTAGTTCCTGCGGATTTTCTATGTATAGTATAGCCTGGCAGCCATTCTGATCGGCACGCCCTTGGCAAGTCTAGCTACTGGCTTCGCTCGTGAGTTAACGGCTTTGATCCTCGATCTCTTAATTCTATTTTTTCATCAATATGGGTCTGCTTGGTTAGGACAGATTGGGTAGTTCGGGCCGTATTGTATTGAATTCATCCACTTCTCCTTTCCGGACGCAAGCTTCGACTCAGTCGCAGCCGCACCGACCAATCTTTCTGAAACAAGGGTGGTCCCATTACGGCTTTTGGATTGGGAATCTTACAGAAGAGAAGGTAGATCCCGTCGGATGAGATCTTTTATCTTTCAACGCGTTGATTTCCTACTAAAGAAACTGGGCTTCTATCAGGAGTTTTGTTTGTCGATCTTTGTGAAAGGGTAGAAAAGTCTCGCTTTATGCTTGAGAAACAGCCTTCCCGGCGATCTGCTTCATGAATGGAAGGGTGGAACCAAGGAAGACAGCTGAATACCGGGAATTCTAAGAGAAGGATCTCAAGAGAAAAATATCGTGCGGGCATTGAGCTCGCCTATCATAAGTATGAGTTGAGAGAGCGAGATAGAGACAAATACCCAATGGGCGGTGAAAAAGCTTTCCTACACGCCCTTCTTTCTGTCTTGCAGCCTTGATGCTCAGTTCTATTCTCCCGAACACCCGCTCTTGCAAGGCTAGCCGGGAGGGAGGTGCTTTTTCGGGTTTGGTTTGCCTAGATAGGAAGTGCGCTTGGAGTGCTTCTAGTAACGAAATTGAAGTGCAATATCTTGGGGTATTATTGCTTCTTTCTTCGGCTTAAAAGCTAGAGCCTGTGCTTCGTTATCAGTACCTGTTTTAGAGCGCGATATAACCTCGTTGTTCGCCTCTCAATGTCCAGGTCTTTCCCCTGCCCTCTCTCTCGATGTGGTGCCTTTCATTCTGCTTTGTCAACACTTTATCGCAATGCCGGAAGGTAGGATTTCAGGTCTTTTCCCAAGCAATGAATCTTCATCAATGGTATAGTATTAAGAGATACAGACATTTTCAATTTGATCTTCCATCCGCAAAGACGACGAAAACGGTAGCCGAACCACTTCCTTCAAGTGCTAGCGTACAAGAAGTCGCTTTCGGCAGTGAATCACATGTCGAAATACCAAAATGTTTAATCATCGAGGTTTTGCTTGGTCTTTCGCTTACCATGTATGGTGTAACGGCATCTCGTGCCAAGAAAAAGGCGGGGTTGAACCAGGCTCACAAACCAGGGCCAGAGGTTTTGTTTGATCGAGCAACGGCACTGCTTTTTCTCCAATCGGGGAAGTAGGGGAGCCCAAACCACTCTGTCCACCGCTCTCTCTTCTCCTTCGGACCCTTCCTTTTATATGATATATGAACATTCGCATTCGGGTAGAGCTTTTCCATTTGTTTAGTGCAGCTCTTGTAAGGCAAGAATCACGGCTTAAAAAGAGACGGGAGATTCGGATACCAAACTGGACTGGACAACTAACCAATTCTGTCTCGCATTCTCTTTTTCAAAGACTTCCTTCGTGAATGGAATCTCCCGACTTGTGTAAGTCGAAATCCGTTACCTATAAAAAAAGTATAAGATCGAGCTACGAAGTTGGTTGGCCATGTATTGATACCGCATTTAGTGTACTTGAATCGGGCAAGTGCCTTCCACTCGAACTCCAACAGATATTTATTCCCGAGCAAGAACTTCTATCAGTTGGAGCGGTATAGGGGCTTTAAAGAGCAGTTTTTCTAAATAGAGTCCTTGGCGTTAGAAAAATTGACACTCCCCCTACGTAGTATGAGTAGGGAGCTAAGAGATCGGGGAGGCTGTCATCGGCATCGGGAAAGGCTAAGGTCGAAGTTTTCAAAATATCTTAGATAAAGAAATAAAAGAGCCTCAACCAGGTTATGGTCCTACCCGGTGGAACCGACCGGGGGTATTCCGCATGGGCGGGGAAGAGCAGTGGCATGATCGGAACAGGGACTTGTGAGGCTAGCATGGGTATAGCTTGACCCTCTTGTTTGGGATGTAGGACGAAGACTTCATCAAGCAGTCCCGTGGAGCACCTCATAGCTTCTCCTTTCCTCTGGTGCTTTCAAGGGCACAGGGAGACAATTCCACAGTTGCGGGACAAAGGGGTTAACGTAAATAACATTAGGCTGAGCGCAGCCATCAGAAAGACCTCGAGATTCACCGAACAAAGACCTTATTACAAAACTCAATGAGCAGAACGCTTCGGAATGGGATCAAGATAAAAGCCCGTCAAAGGTGGCTCCGTTACTCAGCCATTCTCTTAAGAATCTATTATTCAACTTAAGGTAGAGGACTTACGGTATGTGAAGTCTACTAGCTTGCTGGTAGGCGTCATCAGAAACCTTACTTACGAAGAAGTAGTTGGAGCTGGGTTCCGAGGGTTTAGACTCACACGACAGCCTAAACTCAGGTTACGAAGTAATAAATCAGCCATTTCATAGAAATATGATCGGAGAATAGCACTGATCGGAGTCAGTTCACAACCTAGGATAGCTAAGGCTACCTTGCCTGAAGACATGGGATTGCCGTAGAAGTCACATGCCGAGCAAGTTCTTGCACCCTCTACCTATCTTGGGTGCGCTACATCCATACATAGTCTAAGCCTCTGATTGACTGTACTAGATACGGAATCTTAGTCCCAAGAGTTCTGCAGAAGCGGGCTCCAAGGCGACAATAGCAATAGAGAGGCCAAGCGTTGATAGAGAAGAAGGGCTAGCGGCAAAAAAGAAGAAGAATAACAGAAGTTATTGAGGGGAGATCCTTTAACTCTTTCTCGATGCAATAAATAATAGTAAGTCTTAGTCTAGTGACTTCTTGATAGCATTGGTCTCGGAAAGGCCTCCCTCGGTACACTCCTCCGTCTACTTGTACTGATAAGGCATAGGATTTAACCGGAATCGTTTCCCGACCAACTGTTCATTCTCTCTTTACCTCATTCGCTGGGGAGTTTTGAGCTCTGTCCCTATCTGAAGCACAGGGAGACCCCGTTCCATCAGTTGATACTCTTTAAGAGAAAGAGGTTCCTAGACAAAGTGCATCCGCCTCTGCAGCAACAAGAAACGAAGCATCGGGTCCTGGATAAGATGCAGTAGAGAACAGCACTGCAAAGAAGCGCGCAAGCAATTTCTCCTTTCTATTAGGGGTGGGTGTGCGGGAATGGCTTAATCAAATTCCCTTTAGCTCTACGTATGACTAACAAGGCAGGACCAAAGCAGTAGATGTCCCAGTGACGTCAACTCAAGGAACATTCGAGGAGGCCTTCTTCACGCTGCACCCTAACACTAACTTTAGTTTCTGTTGCTTGCCACAATCCTTTTTCTGATAAAGTAAGACCAACCTATACAAGGTGCTGGTCTCGATCTCGCTTGCAACTACTTGCTTACTTATAGGAAATTTTATCCCCTTGCTTACCTAATTCACCACTACAAAGAAAACTAGCTTAGGATTTTAAATAGATAGAATGGGATAGATTTATCTGACCGGTAAAAAGATAAGAAGACGAGACTTAGCTAAGCACTGGTAAGTAAGAAAAAATCCCTTTATGCCTGACTTACCTGCTATAGAGGAAGTTCGGGATGTGCTTTTCCCTATGTCAGCTGATAGTTCTCCTGGTATGTCCTGGTTTTTCCTGGACCGGCTGGCTGGCTTTTCAAGTTCATTCTATAGAGATGGGATATTCTAATATATGATATTATGAATGCTGTCTCCTTCTTCTTTCATTTAAGGAGGTAGTCTTACTAAAGCTTTCAATCCTACTTTTCTTACTTTCACTTTAGCTGCTCTAGGGCCATTAACATTACCACGTATCTTGCAAATGACCGAAGGGTTTGCCTTCACAGACCTAACGGTCGAAGTAATTGATGCTCTACCTGTCGACGATAAGATACCAATATACGAAGATAATACAAATGACGGGTCGCCTTCACTGAGATGCCCCTATGGAAAACACCTTTCTTCCTGCCTACGAAAGGCAATAGCGACGGTTGTCTTTTTGGTTGAAATGGATCTTTCTTTAAGACGGGCATGTGTATGTGTAATTGTAAGACTTTCAATCCTCGGTAACAAAAACTCCCTCACCTCAGGAAAGAAGAAATTAAAAGAGACTAAGCTGTTGCTGTTAGGTTTGAGCTCCAACCTAATCCGAACTCATTAACTCCGGGATAACTTCAATAAGGCAGGAACCCTGGTCTGCATCAGGAAAGAGAGTTTTTTTATTCTGAGTTTCCTACAGTTTCCGGGAATAACTACCTTTCCGATATTCTAAGTGTAGGATTGGCAAAGTCTTCGGTGCACTAGATCCTAAGGAATAGCTTAACTCAACGATTTCAGCTCTTAAGGAAGAGAAGAAGCGGAAAGAGCACTAGAACTCGCACTCGACTCCTAGTGCTCGGTCCGCTGTAAGGATGGGCTGCGGTAAACGTTTTTTGGAGTGAGAAAGAAAGCATAAAATGCAGCTTTGACGAATAGATCACACATACCTATAACGGATTCGCGACGGGCAGGGGGGAAGCTAATGCCTTATCGAGCTACCAGGGCAGGGAAGGTCATACGCTTCTGACCTCTTACTCTCTTTATGATTCTGTACTTGCTTCCTATAAAACTAGAGATGAAGACGTAGATCAGAGAGAAGTTTTTCTTCACTATGAAAACTCAGACTCATAAACAAAGAAAGCTGACATCTATTATTGTCTGGGATTCGCTTCAAGTTCAAGCAAGGAAGAGAGATAGGGATTCCCCGTACTCATACTAGAAGTCAAAGAAGATTAGTACGAATGACCTATCATTTGTGCCTCTTGGGTCTATTTAGATCCATCTTTAGTAAGAGAGTTTCTTCTACTCATTCGCTATGAGGTGGCTAAAAATGGAAAGGCGGCTACTAAATAGTAAACTAAAGGGTGAGACACTCCCAAATGAATGTAAACTTTACAATGCGCCTAGCTTCCCTCAAAGGGCGGATATACTAGTCTCGTTGGTCAGTTCAAAAGGCCGAGGAACCGCCATCTCTTTTCATTTCGTAGGGTGACGGGTTCCTATACGAGTCTGGCAAGGAATCAAAGACTTCTGGATGAGGTCTTCGGGAGTTTAGTTCGCCCTTCTCTTTATCGATTCAAGGTCCCGCCAAAGCTTCGGCAAAAGCCCAATCCAACAGAAAAAAAAGCAATGACTACCCGGCGGAAGTTTAAGTTGACAATAAACTATGAATAGCAGTAGGTTGGGGAAGGGGATTCATGGACAGAAGCTGCAGCCCTCGGGTTGCCCTCAACTATATACGATGATAGGGGATAACTTCTTTGCTAGCTACCAGCTAAAGGTGATACTATCTAAAACTCCTAAAAGAAGGCCAAATAGTGTCTCACATTTAAAAGATCCTTATAGCTGCCTATAACGATCCATTTTCATAAGAGAAGATGAGATTACGGCATTAGAAGAATGGCTTTTCTGAACTTTTTAACAACTGCTATTTCATCCGGTGTTTTTCTTAACCGGTGTGAGAGTCTAAAGTTCTCCTAAGATAATCCTTAGCGCTTAGTTTCTTCGGCTTAGGCTTACTTACCTATTAGTGTGCTCTAACCGCTTTTACCGGAAAACAAAGCGATAGACTGACCCTACCTGTTAGACAAGAGCTGAGACTTCATTCGCCGATGGGAGAAGATAGAAGTCAGTTTGATATCCGTCCTAGATGGAAAGAGGGGGAAAAGTGGATCAAAGCAAAGGCCAGGTAATTCCTATCTGCAGCTGTTCCATTAGATTAGGTCAATGAGCTCAACTAGAAGCTAGAGAGCTTTACCCGGATAGTTTGATAGAAGGTGCCGAAGCATGGCTTTAGGAAAGGTACCGATCCCGTCTGTCTTCTCTTAATCTATTTCTAGCAGGAATGACTTCGGTGGGCAAGAAAGCAATAGCCGCATTTCTGGTTTTTGATCGAGTCTAATTCCTTTCCTTCTCCTGTCCTGTTGTCACGCAAGTTCTCTTTAAGGCAAGTGATAGAGCATTATCTTAGTTAAGGAAATTCTCACGCTTAGGAGAGTGAGAGTAGGCATCTTTTTCAATAAGGTAAGCGCGCGCAGTAACTGGGAGTCCTATTAGACCTAAGGCCAACTTCTCCCCCTTTGATTGGAGTTTTTGCACAGAGAAGTATACGAGGTTCCGGAGACTTCTACTATTTACCAATCGGTCAACCTTTTGTATAAGTTTCTCTCTATCAATAGGAGCCGAACCAGGGCTAAGTTCATAAAGCCTGAACGATCCCAGTGTGACCGTTGACTTACGAGCTACTAGGCTATCTATAAAAGACAAGCGCAGATAATGAGGATGGCAAATATTTATATCTATTCTTTCGGCTCCACACTTCGAGAGGTATAGGAAGTGTGCTAAGGATGATTGCACCAATGGATCCATTATAGGATCATAATGCATATAGGCATAGTCAGCTCCGTTTTCCTCGAAATCATTCATTTGATTAATCAAATTTGGAATGGGGTAATCAGGGGAAAATCCGTTGAATTCTCCGTGTAGTTCTGATGCAATAAATCATAAAATGAGTTAAGTTCCGTTCGGTCCATGGCTGATTTGACTTCTATTCCGTTGCTAGTCTTGCGACTCATTTCATTTCCTTAAGTGAGAAAGCGGGCACTGGGTCACTTACGACCTACCGAACAAGTACCGGGTAGTGAATGAATTTCAGGTAGGTAAGATGGAGTAGCCTTCTTCTGATTTATGCTCGGCAGACTCACACCTTATTTACAATATTTTTTGATTTAGGCATTATCTATTCTTAATTACTGCTGAATTTGGTATTATCCTTGAATCTTTAACAACAACTGCAAATAATACGAATCCCACATACCGAAATAATGCAATTAATTTAATAAAGTAAGACCCGATCTCCATGCATGATTTCCTCATTAAGATCAATTTCTCGCATATTTGACTGAGGAACTGGTTAAGTTACTACAGGATTTTTCCTTTACAACTTTTACAGATATAGAAAATGAAAGCTTAAAAGAAAGAATTTATAGATATAGAATCTAAAATGAAAAGAAAGAACTTAACACAAACATAAAAAAGAATTCTTGAAGGGTGTAATTGAGCGAGACCAAACGAGCGATATAAGCGAGTACCTAGGAAGCGGAAGCTCGACCAATGGGTAAGAGCTTAGTTGTAGAAGCGAAAGGCAGAGAGGAGTGAAGTTTAGGAAAGAAGATTTAGAGGGAACGCTTTTGAAAGCCGGTCACCGACAGCTCAAGCTCAATTCACTGGGGAGTGGCATACACCTTTCCAACGAGGGCGAGTCTGAATCCTTATTCGTATGTTTCCACACAGATTTGAAGAATGCCTATGCCGTAACCCGCCTAGCCGCCCCTCCCATTAGATGAAATAGACAAAAAAACGTTGTCTTCGGTCGGGACAGGATCAACCGCTCTTCTGCCTACTTCTTCCTATCTCTAGACTTCTCCTGCTAGCCGGGGGAAGTTCCCCTACTGAAAAAGCTAGAGAAAGGTTGCTCAGCCCCGACTTCCCTAGGCCCTTCGTTCCACTCGCCTTTTGGCGACTACACTTCCTACGATAGAAAAACCTTATTCCGTAACCAAAGCTCCCTTCGCACTCGTTGACCAGGCTACTCGCTCTGTTGCAGATTGGGATTTGGCACGCTGAAGGTAGAGAGAGCGGAGTCCATGTACGTATACGTAGGAGTAGGAGCACCTAAAGCTATGACTTTAAGAATATCCATAATGATGGCGTCCAGGACATCTTTGAAAAGAAAAGCTAATGCATCGGTTCAAACCAGAGTGGGAGAATAAATAAGCTAAGCTTTCTTTAACGTTAAGTTTACTAGGAACCTTTCAAAAGTCTTAGTTCTTTGATCTAGATTGATAAGCTTCATTCCCAACCTATACGCCTGGGTAACCATCCCATACATATAAGGTTTCCTTAAAATAAAAGGCTCAGGCCACTCCTCTAGTGAAGATAGCCAGTCAAAAGGAAGTCTAGTTATTGCAGTTGCGGAAGGTAAGCTCTTTTTTCGTGCGAAAAGACTCAATTCAATAAGGCTTGGAAACATAGGTTTCTTTCCTACTCTTCTACTCCTCACTCACTTAAAGTAGAGTAAGAGTAAGGAAAGGTAATGCTAAATTAGCGGTTGGAACTTTCTCTCTGAAAGGTATATTCGCGAAGGAGATCTCAAGAATAACTGCTGCTGGGAATGGTGTCAAGGAAGTCTTTTAGAATTCACTTTTAAAAGCCAATTGTCAATCTTGTCTGTGTTGATTGATTGGCCATTGTTGCCATTAGATGCTAGTTTTTTAGCTACAGGATAAAAACCTCATTCGTCTTGTCCTGGCTATTTACAGGTGTGCTTTTACTTCCGGAGTGACTCTCGGGCGACCCATGCAAGATTGCATGGAAGATAAACAACCTTTAACTCTTTCTGAAGTCTATCCCATGTAGAGATAGCGGGTCGTCCAGCATTGACGTCGTCTTCAATCCTTGTTCGCCACCATAGCTTTGCATCACCAGTAAGGTACATACTGCTGATAGTAACCTTCGTCGGCATGGACCACCTTGAATGAAGTCTTTCTCCATGCCCAAAAGAAAAAAGTCTGACTCTTGGGAACTACGAGTTCAAGCGAAGGAAGGGCTCCGCTTTACCTTTTGAGAATCCGTCGTCACCGAGCTTCCTCGAATTGCTCGTTTAACCCCTCCGTAAGGACTTGTCTATGGTTATCTGCCTTGTCTTCTCTTCTCGTGGGACCAAAGGCTGGGGAGGAGTGCTTGCTTGGGGCGAGCGAGTCTCCCTCTCCCGGGAGAATAGAAAGCTACTGTTACTGTTGTTGGGCCAAAGTAGGCAGGCACCCATGGAAATTGACTATGCCAGGCTAGCTCCGGGCTAATGGGCGGCACACGGCTCGAAGATCGCGCCGTCCACTTGTCCTCCGATCGAATAAAGCAGAGTTGATACGGTAGTGAGAAGAAGGCAATAAAGGCTATAGGGGTAGGGAAAGTACGCCTACCTCCGTATAAAAAGAGTGCGGAACAGTCCTCTTTTTACCTTAGAGGAATTTCAATTGAAGGAGAATTCTAAATGTTCAGGTGGCACAACCAAAACTCCAACGTTCTTTCCTTACTCATTCCTCTGTAGTGCTTGGGCCTTGGCCACTTATTGATGGCCTATACTCCCTCTCTTCTCTCTACTGACACAACACTTTCTATGTTATATACTGTAAACTTTCATTAGAAATGACTACTGTTCTAACATAACAGTAGACATCTTCTTCTATCTATATGAAAATGATTTTTCACTTTGACATACGTAATCTGGCACATGCCCTAAACACGTAAGAAATTCCCTTTCGTACGATTTTATGAACGCAATCAATAAAGAAAATAACAGAAGTAGAATCCTCCCGCTTATCATCACTAAGATTGATAAGTTATTAAAGGTTGGCTTTATCAGAGAAGTCAAAGACCCCAAGTGGTTAAGGCTGTTATGCAAATATTGCGATATTTGACGAGGCCAGGGCCTTTTATACACGGCTAATAATCATCTCAGAATGGAAGGATTTTCCGAAGGGTGAAAATCATGGTTGATTTCCTTTCAACTAAGAATGCCGACTTTCCTCAAACGATTGGAACTAGGGTATCCTCGCTGAAGAGTAAGCCCAAAATCCCGAAGAAAATGGCACATCTACATTGGAACTTCTTAAAGCCCCTAGATGCATCGAATGGGATTCACGCAGAGAGGAGACTGTGGGACTTTCTCAAATGGCTTCCTAGGATAGCTTCCTTCTTTTCTTAAAGAAAGCGCCCATACATTTGCATATAGGGCATAGGTCTTAGGTCAGTGGAGGTGCTTCTTCTTTCTACTAGAGTCTTATTGGCCTTTGTAACGAGTTAGAAGGACTACCTTTTCTCTTAAGATAGGGGGAGTCTAGCATTCACTCTATCTATCGATATAAGGCTATTTTAAGGCAGTGTAGTACGATTACCTGACTACAGTACTTTAGTAACTCAAATGCAACTTTACCTTCAGCCAGAAGGAAATTAGAAACTAATTACCAACGCGGATTAGCTCTTAAGACTGCTCCGCTCACTAGGATACCGTCTTACGCGGTACCCGGTCTCAGACCGGACAGAACGAAAGGACTCTCTAGCTCTTTCTGTAGCTGAGGATAACTCTATTTCTGAGGTAGGTTATTGGAATCGTCTTTTTGCCCTTGCTGACACGAGAAGGCTGGTATTGGGCTTATCATTAGGTATGACACCCGCGTCTGGTCTATGAGATATACTCTTCAAAGTTGAAGAAGGTCTTTAGCTTACTAGTCGCTCCAGGTATGTAACTCGTTGGTTCTCCTTTAGCGGGTACTTCTCTTTCTCCTGCTGCTCGCTTCGTTTGTTTCGTTGAGCTCGCTTTCTTTCGTCCTTAACGGCCTTTCCTTTCTTTAAAGAGTGGATTTCCTTACTATTGGATTAGTGCCATTAGTTCGAAAATATGATACCACTTATGCCAGGAGAGCGTCTAATCAATCCCTGCCCTTTCGAGAAGACCGAGAATAAGGCGACCAACGGAAGCTCGACTGTAAAGGACCGGAGCGGAGTGACAACGACATAATCGTTCCTTCTCTCTTTCCCTTGAGTTACTTCCAAGCAGGGTTCAATAGGCCTGGTTTTCAATAGGCTATTTTGGAGAGGGTGGGACTAAGAGAAGCAAGCTCGAACTAGGTTGTGCCATGTCTCCCGCTTATGCCGCCTCCTTCCTTAGATCAGGTTGGCGCTTATGCAGCTTGACGCAACTACCACTGGAAAAGCGTCCAACAAGCAAGAGTTCCACGCCTGGCGCTTATTTTACCGACTAAGCGTTATCGACTTTCACCTGCTAGCTAGCCTATTGCTAGACTTGGACCCTCGAAATAGCTGCTTTGACTTGCACCAGCAACGGACTTGCTTGAATCGATACGCTTACCGGACTTCTCTGTCTATTCAATTGATTTTGTTGCAGACTCTTCCCCCGGCCCAGTAGTTGAGCTTGACCCTCGCCCTACGCCGATTGAGATCTTTCCTTGTGCGGTACAGGTAAATTTTGCTCTGGAGGGAATACCCGGTTCATCGGAACTTCAACCAGAAGAGGTAGGCTCGTGCCCGAGTTCAAAAGGTTCTAGCGGTAAAGTAAAGAAAATCCTCCCTTCTTGCTTCCTTAGGGTACGTCCCCTATTGCCTTTCATTCGGAAAAGGAATTTTCTGCACTGGCTTCGTTGCCCCGTGAGCTACTTACTATCACTATTTCTTCCTTTGAGGAAGGCAAGTGCAGATGATAGAAGAACGAACAAAGGATTCAGGCACGACTCCAATGCTTGACGGATAGAAGCAATCTTCCCCACTCGGGACTGGACGACTTGAGCACTGAATCCTATTCATATAAGAGATTTTCTTTCTTCCTACAGTACTGGATCGTGATCCAATCCGGTTATTGGCAAGTATAAAATTCCGTTTATAGAAGAAGCTGCTAATCTTTTTCCTTCACCTGACCACAGAACTAATCAATCAACCTTGACCCAGCTCTAAGGCGCCCACGGAGTGGTGGACAAATTCATAGCTGCCGCTTTCATAAGGAAATATCCCAAGTGGATTTCATTTCCAACATTGTGCCAGTACGCAAGAAGAACGGACAAGTACGAGTGTGTGTCGACTTCAGAGACCTAAATGCAGCTTGCCTTAAAGATGACTTCCCCTTACCAATAAGCGAACTCATAATTGACGGCAACAGTGGCTTTTGAAGCCATATCATTCATGGACAGAAGTTCTGGGTAAAATCAAATGCACCTGGACGACGAAGAGCTACAGCCAAAAGAACTCAAAAAGGTGCGAAGGGGGATGCTGGTTCTGGGGGTGTGTTTGTGGAAGTCCTCGAGTAGCCCTTATCTGTAGGATCTGTTTTTGCAGTAGTACTTCTTATTTTAGTAGCTGTCCCAGGTGCTTACGAGCTGTAGTTGCTGTGGATGGGAGGCCAAACGCACCTGTTCTCGTATTGGCCTTTGCATAAACAGTAGTAGCCTATCCAATTAGAGCATCCATAATTGGTCGAGTTGCCGTTGATTTATTTAATCTCAATACAATAAAAGGTAGAGTCGAATCATTACCGGAGGCGGAAGCTGCTATCCCTAATGCCTTGCCCCACCCTCGGACGCTAAGCTAGAATCACGCTTTGGCCTTTCTTTAAGGAAATCTCGCAGAAGAAGCGCCTGTCTCACTGTCATTTCCAGTAAGATTCTCTTTCTAATCCACCATCTATTCCATTTCTACCGCAAGGGAAGACCTCTGATTTTCAATAAAATCAGTGAAAAGGTTTGAAATAGGAGGTAATTTATAGCTTTCAATCCCAATAGCAATGGGTAGTACGGTAGTTGCTGTCTTTGTAGTGGTTAGCCGCCCCAAAGTCAACACAATTCTTTCATCAAACAGGTGGGTGGTTTCCAGCTTAATGAGCTGGCAAACTACTTGCCCTCATCCTTGCTCTACTTCGGACCCTGACTCAGTTAGTTTGGTTTCTGGGATTGGAGGTGTGTTCTCAGTCTCTTCTGCTTGGAATGCTTACCCTGATCTTCCTTAGTTGAAGGATAGGTAACTGCTGGTTTTGAAAGCCTGAGGAGGATCCAGTGCAAAATCAAGACATTCGTAGTTCAATTACAATCAACCCTTGTTGAGAATTGACATCGGGAGAGACAACATCGGTTGGCTAGACAACTAACCCGAAGTTCGATCGAGTCCCAGGGATGTGCCCTGACAGCATAGTTCGCCTTCCGAACCTCTAATGCCCTCCGAAAGGAAGGAACGAGTCGCTTCCCTCAGATCTTACGCTTGTTTAGGTTGGACCTCTAGCTTGCTCTTTCCCCTATAACCTACTAGCCTAAAGGATAAAATATATTATAGGGATAAAACCTTCTCGTTCGCCAGCACCGACATCAAAGGAAACTTCCAATGAAAGACGATCAATGGCTGAGAACTCGTCTTAACCGTACTGTATTGGCTATTCTGGAATCTAACTATTAGCTCCATTTGGATCGAAAAAGGAGAACATTCAATTAGGGCTGGGGGGAACCTCTTATCTTATCTCTTATCTATGCTATAGAGCACAAGCAGATAGATCATAAAAGAAGGGTAGACATAGACTAACAAGAACCCTACCTTAATTGACTAGTTCCTAGAAAAGGGATAAAAGCCTAGTAAGGAATCCAACTATTCATACTCCTTCTAGCGGGACGTATCCTTAGACTTTAAAGTCTAGGCTAGACATAACATAAGATAAGCAAAGGCCGAAGAAAGACCTTCCACACGACAGCTCTGATTTCCTGTTTGCAGTAACTGTAAACAGCCGATTTGCTTATTCAACAACTCTCTAATCAGTTTGGGCACTAGGCAGTAATAACTGGTAAGGTTAGTACGGACCCTTTTCAAAGGTCACTAAAGTGGCTCCCGTCTTTCCTCACTCGAGGTCTAGCTTTCCCTTGGATTACTTTGCATCCTTCCTGCTTGTACTGTCGAGAGTGTAGGTTATAGGTAGGGCTCAACAGGAGAAGAGAAGGCTAAGGAAGGATTTCACACCTGCAAGCCCATAACCTACTTCAAAGACTTCAATCAGAACAGAAAGCGAGACCGAAATAGTGTGATATACACCGGTCAAGCATGAACTCCAACTGAAGCCAATATCAGACTACCAGCCCGACATACTCGCAATTTTATACATCGAAAGCGTACCAAGACTCTTCCCCATCATCAGCCAATTAAGCTAAGCGGCAACCTTGAAAGAGGGTGACAGCATCAAGCTCTAAGGATGGGCTCGAACCCCTATAGCTATAGAGGAGACGGCCGTAAGTTGCATCTTGAGTCTTAAGAATTTGAGGTGAGGACTCCCTTAGCGGTCCGGTCCCCTATACATTGACCGGCTTGGCGCGCAAAAGAACAAAAGAGAGAGGCCTCTGGCAAAGGAATTTCCCGAACTCAGTGACTTGACACGAGACTGAAGGAAAGGACCCGCGCGCTTGTTCCTTCTTGTATCCGCATCGAGAAATATTCTAGTGTTCTTTGCTCCTATGAGAGGAAGGGACCCGCGTCTGGCCTCTTTCTCTAGACTTCCCTATCCCCGAAGACAGAGCCGAGGACAGAAGGAAAGGATAGCTGTTCAAGTCACGTAGCCCCGTTAAGAGCTAGATTTAGGTTAGGATCGTTCAGTTGCACAACTGAATCTATATCTGAAGGGTCGGAGTATTCCTATCATAGGCAAGACGCGTTTTCCTATAGAAGTAGAGACCTGTGGTAAAGCCCCGACTTGACCGATAGCGATAGAGGAGTTAGAGTTGGAAAAGGTTTCGGCCTGAGCTATAGGACCTACTTCCTATAACAGAACATCCTATAGCATCTATAAGAGGAGGAATTAAGGGTTCTAGATAGAGCACCCTTTCGCCATCTCTTTGCTTTTAGAGGTAAACCGTCGTACCAACGAGCTCTAGACTGCGCGTAGACGTATTATCTCATAAAAGATCAAGACCGGGACAAGAGCAACGGAATACCTTCCCTCATAGCTTTCGCCATTGACCTATCCAATTCGAACTCCGTCTCTTGAGGCTTTTTCCCGAGAAGACAGAAGGAATAATCGTCTGTAGCTGCAAATGCCAATGCCTCCATCTTGAAATCTTAACATCGAGTTAAAGATAAAGATTAGAGTGTGATCTCACCCAGTTCTTGAATCCGCTAAAAGGAATCAAATCTCAATATTCTCTTGAATCTGACTCAATTCAATTTCTTCCTGATCTTAGGCTGAGACGAGGTTACCGGCCCGCAGACCCCATTTCGGAGCCATAGTAGTGGGCATATTGGTCCTGTCAGTTTCTCAATCGAAGGAAGAGAACTTGAGAGAAAGATTACAGAATAGAGAGAGATTTCTATCTGAAATAGAGATGCCATTTTATTTGCTTTATATACGATATTGAAGGCACGGGGCCAGTTACTTCAATCGATCTCTGAGGGTAGAGGTCGGCTTCCAACCTCTTCAGTTCGCCTAGAGAAGATGCGATAGAGAGCATAAGATCTGTTCAGTAGAATCCGGCGGAATCAAGCGCTTGCCAAGGGGTAGCTTTCCTGAAGCGGAAAACTGAAATGGGATACGAATCAAAGGGAACACGGTGTTTAAAGGCAGTAGCTCGCCTTGTCCAGTAACCATTCTGAGTGGGGTAGATAAGACTTTGGATCTCTTTGACTAGACTAAACTATACTATGTAAGACCTACCTTGCCCTCTTTAATTCCGCATAGCATATATGTGCCATGTCTCTTTCTCCTCTAGCTCCATCAGCTCTGGCCAAAGGTCTTGGTTCATGTGATGCAGCTCATGCCAATTCTTCTGAGCTCTTTCATATGTGTACCCAATCTTCTTGGATCTCCTCCCACAGTTCGCCTAGCCGCTCTATCCACTCTGGTCTTAAAGAAAGCCCTTACGGGAAATAGTTGATCGAATTGCTTATTTCCGGGTGTTCAATCCAAACCATCAAACTAGTACCTTCAACTTCCACCTCTAACAAATAATTTGGCGCTAACTGAGCCGTAGCTGATGAGCTTACTGAGTCTTCGTTCTCACGAGATCTCGTTGGCATTCCCTGTCAAGTAAATGAATGAAAGGAAAGTCGCGGGATCGGGGGATTAGACCGAAGGAAGAGAAAAGATAAAGTCTTATATTTAAGAGATTTCTAAAGACAAGATTCAGTATGTATAAGATAGGAAGAAATAAACTCTTGGAAGTAGAGGAAAGAGGAAGAATTTCGATAGCTTCTTCGGGAAATACAGTAATTAGAACGTGCTATTTGTGAAAATACGTCGCAAAACATGCTTAAGAAATAAGGCAAGAAATAGAAAACATCCTATACGGAAAGAAGACTAAGAGTGCTACTTAACAACTAATTCAAAACCAGATAGAATCAAGTTTGGATTCAATCCAGCCCTAGATATCAAATGTCCAGACTTTTTCTCACCCTCGGTGAACTCCCTTTCAAGACAGAAGCGCATCCAACCCCCTTTGGCAGCAAGTCAGATTCCCTTCTACGAGGATATCCTGGAACGTGCCACTTACTTTTAGGGAAGTCGGTCTTTTTTGCTTACATGGTCAAGGAAGAGAAAGGCCTTTTTCTGGGAACTCCAAACAAAATCGATGATTCTTGGCTGGGCCACTAAAAAAACACTTTTGATTTTATCCTTTTTGGGCTAATTCTTGTGAAAGCAGCAAATCTTTCTCTAAGTATGGAAGCAGTTAGTTAAGGCCTACCATCCGATAGTTCTTTCGTTACGCCGACAAGCAAATAGCTCTTCCTTGTTTTAGTTAGCGCTTTGTGGGAATCTCATTTATTGATGAGACCCCTTATTCTATGACACCAGAATGAAGTTCATCCCTTGGCTTGTGTACGAGCATTTCATTCTTTTTGCCCACGGCTGAACTCGCTTAATCCGCATATCTTGAACTCTTTGATTTGAACTACTCCGAATCCGGCGATAAACTCACATTTCGCCCTGGTATGTCCTGGATGCCCTACCAGGGAATCCTGGAAAAGGTGCGCGATGTTTCAATTGTTGAACCGGAAATAAGTTGGAAAGTAGTGGAACGAGAAGAGAACGATAGAAGTGAAGACCCAAAGGGAAAGGCTTCTCTTCTAACTAAACACTAACCTGAACGAAGCCCAATCGATTCGAGTCGGTCAGTCGAACAAAGAAAGACTGACGTTCGCGATCAAGTTGTTCGCTTCTATAGCGGTTCGGAATTGTTGAGAAATCAGTAAAGTTGTTCAATTGATCCATCAAGAAGAGAAGGGAGTAGGAGTCGGGGCATCTTGAATGGGATGACTTTTCTGGATGTCTCAGAAAGGAGACCTCCAACACAGGCATAAGGCATAGTCTAAGCTTCAATCCCTACTCCCACAGCTTTAATGGGGAAGCGGAAATCTCCGACCTGGGATTCGTTGAAAGAAAAAAATTCTTGGATCTGCTCGAAGGCTTGCCAGTTTAGCTCGGCCTTTCCTTTATGCTTCTTGAAGTGCTTGCTCATGCTCTTATGAACTTCTCTGATGTGAGAAGGTTGTCTCATTCTGAAAGACGTTTCCTAAGGCTTGGTGTAGACAGAAGACCCGTCAACTGTAGTATACTAGAGAAGATGGATTCAGAAAGGGATCCTGCGATAAACCTGGTAAGGGATTCAATCGTCTGTTTTGCCTCAGCAGGAGGAATCTTTGCAAATCCTCTTTGGGCTGAAAACAAGCCCTTCTTGCTTGGAAGTGACAATCGGACATTAACCCTTAGTATTCCCTTGATCGCTGTACTGTACGGATGCCGTTGGATAGGCTCTATCCGTAGAAGGATAAGGAGTGGAGGTCGAGAACGAAGCATTGGTGAAATGAATCTATTCTCCAATCTCTCATTTGTGTGCCCCTAACTAGGGAAAGCTAAGTCCAACTGCCTGTCACCTCTTCTTTTAGGTAATTGCTTCTTTATACGAGAATCCGGAGAGAAGGAGAGAACCAGATCAAGGAGACCTGAAGAGGCAAGGCTTAGAATAGTAGAATGAATCACTCTTCTAATAAGCCCTATCTCAACCGAAAGCCAAAGTACTTGAATACTTGAACCAAGGAGCGCAACTCTCGTCTTAAGCCCCCTTCAGAAAGGAAAAAATCAGTCTATCAAAAGAGGCCAGATGCGGGCAAAGTTAGAACCTATTCCTTTGGGTGCTCTATCTAGAACTACTATTCCTTCTTCTCTATGACTCGCTCCAGGCACTTTAGTATTCGCTCCATGAGATGGAGCTCTAAGGGTGGCGTGATTGATCTTTATATATGACATTTCTAATTCCTAGCGATGGCAAGCCATCTATCGCATATTCTATAGATCGGGAAAATCGTAGTAAAGGAAAGGTCTGCAAGCTACGTACGATGCTTGCACTAAATGATACAGAAGGAATACGGAACTCCTCCCGATTTCAATGTTCATGCTTCCATACCTATACCGTGCAGAACATATTGTACTCATACTCTTGTGCAAATATTATAAGAATTACCAATAGAAAGGATAAGGGGAAGAAAGGCGTAGAAGGGCTTGCAATGATCTATTAGTAAGAAGATCTGCCTGCGAGGAATGAATCGATCATTTGACTACTATAAAGATCTTCCGCGAGTAGACAAGCTCCGGTACGCTGGGGGATAGGTCGATTGACCTGGTCAGATCAAAGCCTTATTGGGAAATTACTGGAGCTTTGGCCTATGTTGGAGTATGTGGAAAAGCGCCTTCTTCGCACGAGTTAGATTTAGGTAAGTCATCCGACCTGAGGCGATAGAGTTGTAAGAGCGGGCAAGGGCAAGCTCACCCCAGTCACTGCTTTCTTCCCCTTGACTTTCACTCAATGACCAGGCAGGCAGGCTAAAATACAATCCAGATTTCAGTACGATCTTAGGCTAGTAAGGTTATCCCTCTCTCTCTCGATTAGGATAGAGTACTTTTTATGCAAAATAGCTTGCCTTGCGTAGGAAACCACTTGTCTTCTACCTTATTAAGCTTTGGACTTCACCCTTTAGCTAATGATTGAACTGATAGCTATGATTCGCATCTCGAAAGAGGCTACTCCTTGCCTAAGAGTTATTGTTTCCTTAATAACAGCTGCTCTCCTTGCTGCTTTCCACTAAGTTAAGAGTTGGATAATGTATGAAATACCTATGAACAGAGGAATAAATAGAATACATAGTGACCATAGTAAGAGGGTAAGGTGTAGGCCAAGTAGCCTTTTTCAATTCAATGATTTTTGAGTGAATACCCGAAAGAATGGACAACCCACGGGGTAACTCTTTCCTTAAAGACTCATGTTATCGTTCACGCTTCCCGGCCAGGGATTCAATACCTAAAAGGCAGCTACATGTCAACTATTTATTCATACTTTAGAAATTAAGGACTCTCTCCATCCTGAGTTACTCAACCAGACCCGGACCTTACTCATACTTACTTCCCGGTACTCAAATCCGCTATTTCTCAACCGGACTCGAAGACAGTGGTCTAACCATTTCAAAGTGCTAGTACTCGAGGAATGGCAGAAGATTGCAAAGACTCGAGAACAGAAAGGGCATTGGCATCGGAAAGTCGGGCTAGAAAGCAAGCAAGTAGGTAGGAACGCAAGCAAGAAAGGAAAGCTAGAGAGAGATAGCCCTTTTCTAAAGTATAGATAACCATTAGAAAGGGTTATACTCAAACGGACTCTAAAACCATAAGGTTCGCTTGAAAGTAAAATTCATGAGCTTGTTAATAGTACCTGGGCACCTCTTGCTAGCTGTTCTACCGCCATCTTTGATGGTGGAACTTCCTTTAGCTTGATTTCGAACAGAGAAATTGCTTCTTTCTATTAAAGGATATACGAGCACACGTACGCGAAAGAAAGCCAAGGAAAGGGTAGCATAGGCTCCAAGGCCAAGGTTCATTAGCTCCATAGCTGCCAAGTGGTAGGTTTTTATTCGGATTTAGAGTCTAGCCATATCCTGAGATCTTGGCATTAGCATCATGATCCCTGGGGTGAATGCTTCGGCTGGCATTGGTTCTAGGGCAGGGCAGAAAGCGCGTTCGGCCTGCTTGCTAGGTTGTGATATTTCTCAGTTGTGGATAGAAAGGGTTCTAACCGCAAAGGGTCTGGGATGGTCGGAAAGATATTTTAGTAAAGTACTCCGCTGGTTGGGCCATACTCCATAGGGGTACAACTTCTCTCCTACTATCAAACCATATCGAAAAAATAAGTCTTTCTAGCACTGATATGGCTCATGCTCCATAGCCTACTTAATTAACCATGCTATCGTTCTACTGAATTGCTTCTTTCTAGCTCTTAGCTTGACAACCTTTATTCCCAGAAATTCTCTTCCATCGCTTACGCTTGCAACTATATACCTTCGCTTAGTAAGAAAGATGGAGTTCAGGCTTCTTTCCGGAAGTTTAAATGAAATAAGTAAACAAAGGTAAGGTTGAGTGTACCCGGATTGAAAGCTAAAGTCTAACATTGGGCGCAAGAAGCCGCTCAGAGGAGTGGTCAGGTAAGATAGTTAGGGAGGTTGGACAATCAGTATATTCTGCTTCATTTTCATTTTGCATTTCATACCATAACCAAAGCCAAAGAGCAAGAAGGACCAACTCCAAGAACCCGACTCAAAGACAAGAATCGGAATGGCAATCGAGAGACAGGCCTTCAGTGCGTGATGATGTCTCGTGTACTCTCATGTACGCGCCCCCCTGAATGAAGTGAGCGGAGGGATAGATATAACAAAAAGAATCCGTGGGGAAGGCGACAGAAGTGACAACGTGAATGCCCGAGGAATAAGAGGTTGAATCAATAGTTAGTTGATACCCCCCAGGCACAGAATCCGAAATAACCATCAGTAGTAGGATACTATGTGAAGGAGGTCTAATCAACGGAGTAAAGCAGTCGTCGGGCTTAGTGCTCCAATTGCGCCTTAGGACTGATAGGTAAATGCCCCTAGACTCAGCCTGAAGGAAGGGCTTTTTTGAATCCTATAGCCTATTCTCCTGTTGAGTTTTGTCTTTCGAATTAAGCTTACAATTGAGATCAGTGAGAAGCTTGTAAGTTCTGCCTTAAGCTATAGGCTTCCCTAGAAAGATGAGGTGCACGCTAACCACATACATATATATAGAGGTAAACGGTAGTTTGAGGCCCCGTTTAGGTCAGTTTGATAGAGAAGGTGAAAGCACTCCGCCTATGGTGATAACGCGCCTTGCGAGTTCTCCCCCAGTACCAAGATAACTAACTTGACGGGTGGTTCTTCCCTCGCAGGAAATGCGTTTGGCTTGAGATTCTATTTAAATGATAGGCCTACAAGCAAAGGCCCGGCAAAAGAAAGAAGTAGGATAGATAGTCGTTGAAAGAAAGACCCGACTATGGCCTTGAAAAAATGACCTGGCAGAAGTACTCCAAGGTTTCAAAGGCAAAGTCGTCCTACACGCCTAATGTTATTCAGTTTTCTGGTTTGTTAGATAGTCGATAGATCGATTTCGTTGTCTTTTTTGATGAATGGTATATAACTTAGTCAGTCTTGTCTCGGTTCGCGGTGATCTTGCAACCAAGTTGAAACATATAGAAAGGCAGGCACCTACCCACTTGTAAGGATGAGAGGCCTTCCAAAGTCAGCCTTTGACCTACTAAGCCAAGTTTAAAGAGTCAACTAGGCAACCTTCAGCGGATGAGTCCGCTGTCTTGTCTTCCGTTTTATCCGAAACCCGAAAGCTTTTTCAGCAGGATAATTCATATCCGGGGACGCCGAGCCGGCGGGCCCTTCCTCTATAGAGCCGATGAATCCCCTTTCTATTAAGCAAACATACCTTACTGTTTTTTTTTCCAACACATTCTGTTTCTCTCGTGGCTAGAGCCGCGCTCGAAGAGGCTGTGAATTAGCAGAGCAGCCAGAACTGAAAAAACTTCGGCTGACGCTGATGAGACTACTAAAAAATCCGTGTAAATAGAAAGCTTTCGGCTAGCAATGAAGCAACGAATGAACGAGGAAAGAGTGCGTGCAGCAGCAAAACACATAGCACGTTGTTTAGCGCTTCTTTCTTAGTTAAGTAGGGCGGAATGAGACCGCGCGTGTACCGAGGCGCGTAGATCGAGCCAAGCCTCTATCTTTTAGCCAGCCAGCGGGGTAAAGAGTAAAGAGCAGGTGACTCTCCTCGGTTCACTGAACTACCTTTAGAGAAAACTGTTTCAGCAGAATCCGAATCAGACTCTCGGATGTCACTTGCTTTCCTAAACCTAAATCCATTCCCCTAAGCCAGCTTTGATTACGTCTTCCATGCCACCGTATGGCAAGGAAGTTAGCTACTGGCTTTAGATTCCTATGTGCCACTGACGCTGCTAGGACTGCTAACTCAGATAAGTCAATTAACTCTTATAAGTACGACTATCACTCCTCTAATTCATCCTAACATGTAACTCATAGAAGACCTAACTCTTACCTCTACCTCAACTAAGTCAATGAACTCATCAGCTACTCTTCTAAGTCAAAGAAATACAATAACTCCGATAACTACAGGAACTCTTTGAAGTAGCACTAACAAGACTCTCTCTAGTTCCATCTCTCAAATTGATTCCTCGACAACGGAGAACTATGACTTTCACTATTGGAGCTTCCCTCATTCCTTTTATGTTACCACCTGAGGCGAATGCTTAACGCCCATCCACAGTGAACATAGGTTCAGAGGCTCTCGCTTCATAGCTTCTAGAGCCTGTGCTACATCTTCCACGACTGGCTTCCAAATTGGCTTGGCTCAAGCACGAGGACATAGGATTTAGAGCTTGCTCAAAACAAAAGAAACCCCAGCGTGCTTGGATCGCTTCGATACGACAGCAAGGAGAACTCCAACTGGGGATACCTTTTTCTTATATAAATAGGCAATTTGCCTAGAGAAGTACTCTAGCTCTCACCGATTCTTCTTCAATTGCAGAACCCTCCCACTCCACAAACTGACAACCAAACCATGCACTCTAAATTGGACAGTCTCGTGGGTAAAGTAGAGCAACTCTCTGAGAAGTTTTCACAAATCCTGAAACACTTTGGTAAGTGCCCTGTAGGAGAAGATTTCTAGGATTCTGTTAGGCAGTTAAATGGTTCCCCTTATTCTATAGGGTCAGTGCACGGAATACTTGCCACTTTTGGGACACACGGCGCCCTAATAATATGAGTCACGCAACCCCTAGACCAACTGTAAGATTTCCCCCTGATGGTGATCTCCTTCCAACCTTAGATCCTAGGGTTGATGATGGTGATCATTTTCATGAGGACCAATCCATAGAGTTCCAGTCGGACCCCATGCTAGGGTTCCAGATAGACACAACTGGCGTTCACCACAACCTCCTAGGTATGGTCATGACGATTTAGGAGACATTACTAGGAGAGTCAAAGTGGATGTCCCTGAATATGATGGAGAGTTGGACCCTAATATCATATCTTCACAGATTGGTTGGATAACATGGAGGACTATTTGGATTGGTATGGCATGTCTGACATAGAGCGTGTTCGTTTTGCCAAGATGAAGTTAATAGGATCCGCCAAGAAAGATTGGCACAGTGTCCAACGCTACTTAGGGCGTCTAGGTGAACCACCCATCACTCAGTGGGCAGTCATGAAGCAGAAGTGGAAGGAAAAATACCTCCCCACCTACTATAGGAGTAAATCGGTTGAACAGTTGTTAAATCTTAGGCAATCGACGTCTAATGTGTCTGACTATTTGGCTCGATTTGAAGAGCTTATGCTTAGGTGTGAAATTGATGAAGAGCCATTCATTACTGTCAGTGGGTTCGTCAATGGTCTGAGGGTAGACATTAAGAGGGAGGTTATACTGCTTTGAAGGGATAAAGTTCCATAGCGAGGAAGGAAGTAGCTCGAGCGAAGGTTTTTTTTCTGTTTCCGCTCTTCTTCATTTGCGACTGGGAATTTGATGATGACATACTTCTTTGCATCTCGGATGTGGCTACACCAAGCCAAGCGTGGGAGACATTTGAGAAGAGCTTCTCAAGGAAGAACACACATCGGCTGAAACTCTTCTCTTTGAGAAAGAGATTGGAAACCTTGAGCAAGGACCATATCAGAATATTTCCTTCGCATGAAAAGGTCTTAGTTGGATCCTGAAAACAAGATTACGGATACCGGAAGAGACTCTTAATCAATGGTTTGCGGCAAGAACAAGAATATAAGGCATACGTGGCAGCTCTTGCCAAGCAACCCTCTGTTAGCTTCATTCTCCTAGTTACCGATCGAGCTACTTCCTTCCTCGCTACGGCCGTAGGTTCATCTTCGATGATCTCTCCTCTCTCAAACAATCAATTAACTGCATGAAAGGGCGTATAATCATCCTTATCTACTACATTTCTTTGGTGATCTCGACTCTCGACTTGAGCTGTAGGTCTCGGTCAGTGATGACTTCTGGCTCTTAAGCACCTTTCATCTTATCTTATGATATTAAGCCTTATGCCAACAGCTGACATTTAAGCGAATAAAGCGATTTTAGCACGCACGAGAAGTACCTACCGCTCAAAGAAATTTGCATTCTTTCTTCTACGCCCGTTCAGGCACTTCAGGATTGATCCTGGAAAGCCAACTGGTAATTGTTTCAAATTCTCGCAAATAAGTAGAGGTACGATCGGTCAATTCCTCCTGATTCAATTTCAAATAAAAAGTGGGACTTGCTTCGTGGAAGGCATAATCCGCGTTAAAGCTTAAGTAAGAAAGCCCCAGCCAGTGAATTAGATAAGGAAGTGAGGATGACCAACGCAACCCAACCCCCATGTGAGGGCTCGGCAAGCCCTTTAGGGGCGAATTCCTTACTATAAGAAAACCCCCGTAGCAGTCATTTCCAATTCCCTGTAAGCGATTGGGAGAAAGCTAAATCGAAATAGTAGTTGCCCTTGCTGTTGATCCCGACCAGTTCCCTGCCAGTCTTGCCTAGTCTCCTTTACCAGGAGGTAATAAGTGTCTAGTCTCTGCCCCAGAGGGTAACATCCTCTTTATAGTACGAGTGCCCAGTGGGTTATCTGTATCTGTCAACCCTCCTCTGAGTCAGTAGCCTTCCCTGGGGTGTGAGTCTGTCTAAGATGTGAGCTCGGCTGTAACACTTGGTTCCCGTCCTTCCAATAAAGGATCTAGTCACCCTGCTAGAAGGAATATTTTTTTCTGATGGTGCAGGAAATGCTTCCCCAGGAACTCCCTAATAGAGAGAACCACATATGAGCCTGCCGTCCGCTCCAACTGTAAATGACTGCCCCTGCAGCTTCTGCTTTAAAGGCCCACATGGATTGGGCTGCCCTACTATCTGATTCTTACCTTGGGGTAAAGACGGACTTCTCCTATCTCTTAGCTGCGTGAACTCTTCTTATGGCCTTCGTGCCCGGGGATAACATTTCTCGCTCCTTTCCGGTTATGCCGAAAAACCGGCCCCTCGCCTCGGGGAAGAAGATAGATTTCAGGAAAGTCACTCCGTCAAGCGTAGGAAATCAATTTCCAACCGAAAGAAGTACGCATATCCGAAGCAGAGGTGGGGGAAGCGGGGGAAAGAGAGACGTAAGCAACTATTGGTAATACAAGATTCCTTTTCCCAGCCGACTGAGTTGAGACTACTTTATACTCGCTCCAGGGATTACACTCGTTGGGTACCACCAACTACTTCAAGAAAGGGTTCCGTGGTTGGTAAGGCTTGCAAGGGACAACCCATACGTCAATTGTATTGCCGTAAGGTAAGCGAATGAAAGGGTTCATCTGGGCGTAAAGAACGAATATCATAGAAGACGATAGAAAAAACCCTATTGAATGACTTTTTGAAGCAGGAGAGGGTGTAGTCGGCTTATGGCCTTGTCTTTCTTCTATTAGGCTTGTCTCTTTTCTTTCTACCGTTTTCTAAAAAGTAGGCTAGCGAAAATAGGATTGACATAAATAAATCATTCTTATTCATTAAGGCATAGGATTTCTAGCTATTAACTTTCCTTTCTTAGCCCTGCTAGTTTAAGTTGTAGTTGCAGTGGAAGTTGCAGAAAAAAAGTGAAGCAAGGAAGCACACAGCAAAGTCCTGTCTTTCTCGTACCTTTCTATCGTCCGGCTCAGAAAGGGGTATCTATGAGATCGAGTATGGGGCACACTAGGTCATGTCTCTCGAAGGAAGCAAGCCCCGCCTGCCAGCTATGCAACTACTCGCTTGTCAGCTAGCCTGTCAGCTCTGGTCTGATGATAAAGAAAGGCATAAAGGGAGTGAGTAGGTGCAGCAGGAGGTTGAATAGGTACAGGTTGGCAGAAAGACAAGTCAAGGCTATTATTGAGTGGCCTACGCCTTTTCTTTCAGATTTAAATTTGACCTTCCTTGATCCCTACACCCTTATACTCGCTCCAGGTATTCCACTCCTTGCTTCCAAGAACAACTGATCTAGTCTCGAAAGAAGCCTTAGTTCGGGTGCACCGCTTACCTTTTCCCTCATCTCAAAGGTGTACCGTAGTAGAGTACAAGATCGAAAAGAAATCAGCTTACTTTCTCAACTGAGATTGAGTCAATCCGGTTGTATAAGGTTAGTTACTGCAATCAGCAAAAAAGTTGGAAGTGTCTTGGTGAAGGAAAGGAAGCCCACAAGACGGGAGAGGAACGAAAGGGCTTAGGGCAAAAAAGAGTGAGCCTCTGGTAGGCTACTTCAATAGGTCGAATGGAAAAAGAAGGAATTGCATAGCTTAAGGTTATGGAATATGCTTGAGCATAGCGTAAGGGGATGGACAGTTTAATTGGAAGGGTTTAGAAGGTACCTCAGACTCATAAGACATGACGGACACCACTTCATCTTGCCTTGGATAGGCCCAACCACTCTATCTTTGGTAAGAATCCTTGGGAGAAAGGGTCTTGTTACAACTAATAGTCTTAGTACCCCATAGTTTAGGGACTCTTATTAGAAGGAAGATTAAGAAACTAGACGGATAATAACAAACTTGACTCTCCCAGCTTCGCCTTAGGACGACATCCTCTTTTGAACCTGGATCGACAATAAAAGGAATTGGCCGGAAACCTACATTGAAAGCAACTCCTACTCGATGGCTGCTGGAGGGCGACTATCAATGTAATTGCATGGACTTGCTTTTGCGGAAGGACTCCAATTGGGCTTGCTCGCTTTAAGACTCATCCTCCTCCTCTTGTTTTTTGGCTCGTAGGCAGAAGGAGAAGTAGGAAGAAAGAAAGGACTGGAAACTAACACTGGCAAGAAAAATAGCAAACTCTGACTCACTCGCTCGTAAGAGACAGGGTAAAAGCTTCATCCTAATCTTCCTAATGAAAAGAGAATTTCTCCAATGTGGAAAGATATCTCTTAGCTGGACTCCAACAATATGGGAACTTTCCCGGAAGATCACAAGCCCTCCCATTTCATTTACTTATGGTACGCAATCCGCCTATTACCACTTATCCAATTCCATGTAAGGAAACTGGCCTGGCCCTACAAACCAAGGACAGCACTCAATGTCTCTCTTCTCGTTCTACCTGAAACAGGAACAATGGGTAGGAAGGCTACTACCACTCAAAAAGGCTCCAAGATAGAGGGCGGCTTAGCAAGTTAAGGTTTGACTGAAGTCAGACCTTTTGGAAGTAGAAAAAACTCCTGCTTTACTGGCAACTTACAGTAGCTCGTAGGCAGAAGGGACAAGAAAGGAAACTCCAACTTCCTATTCTTTTACACCCTCCTCTGAAGAGGGCACCCTAAGATAAGAAAAGCACTGTCCACTCGCAGGGAATTACCTTGGAGCTCACACTGTAATTGAATAGAATGGAGTTGGCCTTGCCCAAAACTCCCACTCGAGTAAAAAAAGAGGAAAGCAGAAAGCTTAAGGCCATTTCGGTAATCTTCTTTTTCTTTTAGCTTCATAAACCGGCTAGTCTACCTGCCAAAGGAAAAATGCTACATTCGGAATCTCTAGCGGGATGAAAACTGCTTAAGAAGAGACTCGATCGTAAAGTAAAGCTCTAGTTCATTCACCCTTGAAGGCGCAGGGATATGAGACCAGTAAGAGATAGGACGGTAAGAAGTCCTTTTGCCCGCCTTCCCTCTAATCCAGTTATCCGACTTCTCCCAGCTCTTTTCCCTCACCAAGGACTACTTGCCCTAAAGACCCGGCCCTTCTTACTGAGAGGGAAGAACAGACGAAGAAAGACTTGTCGGAAAAAAAATCACCGGTTTAGAGAGGGTGCGCTAAAAGGAAAGGAACTCACATAGAGGAATGAATACCCGGCTTTGTCAGCTCGGATGAACCGATCGGGGAGGAAAGGAACTAACCAAGCGATCTCCTTCTTTCTACAACTTTTGACCTACGACACAGGCTTCCCCAAACCGGCCTTCAAGGACAGATCCGCGGGGTCCCTACTAAGGGCCTTTTTCACCAGCTGTTCCTTCCTTCACTTACCGGCTTAGCGAGAGGCCTTAACCAGAAGAGGTAGAAGGCATGAGGGGAGTGAACTTCGGTGATACGTACGGCATTCATTCTCTCTTTCCCAGCCGGCCCATACCTGACTTCGATGTGACGGTAACAAGTCGGTGGGGAAGGTAGGAAATCATACCCGGCTTTCGAAGGTAGTAGTTCATACCCGGCTTCCATTTCCAACTCATTTTCACCTACTTCTCCCCGGCCTTAAAAGGATAGTCACTGCTCTTATTCTATTTCCGGTTCATCCGACTATTATTTAATAGATTTCCAGATCGAGCCAACCTTGCCCTTGCCTTTTTCCTACTCTTTCTTCTCTCACCACCTGCCTGTAAAGCAATCCGGGGAGAGGGTGCGGGTGTGGAAGGAGAGGTCGATCGGTTGATTTCCCTGACTTGCTTGCCGTAGCCTTCCCTTCTTTCGCGATCGGTGAATCCTCAGTTCAGTTACTTGCCTTTCCTTGAAGGAGCAGTTAGGAGTAAATCCCCTCCGTGGGTCCGTTCCTGTGGGCTTTCATCGGGTCGGAAAGGCGGGTGCTGTTCCCAAAGATGGAGGAAGGAACGACGCAGACTCCGACTCCTTATCACCTACGACTTTTGCCTGATCCCCCTCCTCTAAGTCTTTCTTAGCCTGTTCGTATTCCTCTTTGCTAACCTACTCCTCTAACCGGGCTAGTCTACCCCCCGAAGCCTTCTTTCCCTTTCGTTTGGCTTTCCACTCCTGGCTGGCCTAGTAGGAACTCAAAGATGCCGACTCCTCACCCGACTGACTGTATTCCTCTTCCCCGACTCAGTCAACAGAAAAGGCTACCGACCGGCTTTCAAGCAAGTATTCCGACCCATCTCCTTCTTTTACTTCAATCAGCTACTTGTTTTCACCTACTGAGAATTCCACTTTGCTTCAACCGTGGTACTTACTTGCCCTTAGCTCCCTCACAGTAGGAATTTTGGCATCAACCGCCCTGAAAAGGCTAGCCGGCTAGAAAGAAATAGGTCAAGGCTCTACTGCTACAGGAACTCGTACTGAGGGCTCTGGAGTGAATACCAGTTGACCGTATAGAGTGGCCCTACGGCTCCTGGCTTTATAGTCCGTAACCTACCCCTCCCACGGGTTCCCTCAGGGCGAGTGGCTTCACTCCTCTCCCTTTGTCCCCGTGCTTCCTTGGCTCACTGCTTTATTGGGCCCGTCGCTTTATTGCCTCTGCCCCTATTGTACTCCAGCTTGGTAGTTTCCACCGCGGGTTGAGGTGTCGGCATCCTTCTGAAGTCTAAAGTCGGTCGTAGGAAAACAAGTAGCGGAATGCCCGAGTAAGGAAAGTCAGAAATGGATTAGAAGGAAGCGGGCTAGAAAGTAGTTCCTTCTTCAGTCAGTCTTAGGGCAAGCCGGCCAAGCAGTTGCTTTGAATCGGATGTGAGTGACTACGTTCCTTATATAAAGAAATCTTGCCCTCGCTCTTTCATTCCGGAAAGCTTCAGTCTTCAAGTCTTAGAATACGATGCATATGAATAAATCCTGTGGTACTCATTCCGGTCTAAAGCCTGTTTCCCTTCTTGGTCTGTCAATCCTATTCTATTCCTGCGAGCGGGAAGAAAGACGGCAGAGAAAGTGTATTATCATACGAGATTTAGTCAATCAAGCAAGCCAGCAAGCCAGTAAGTAGGGGTTCGGGTCAGGAGCGGTATAAGAGGGCTAGGCCAGTCCTTTTGCTCTTACAGATGTCAGTCTTTTTTCTGTTGATGCGGTATAAGAGGTCTTAGCTGCTGGACTGCTTGACTTAGAGCTTGAAGAGCTTGAACGTGGAAATGTTATAATGAATGTCATTTTCTTCCCTAGAATACAGAAGCATTTTACCCCAATGTTACAGTGGCTCTAGCTAAGGCTGCCGGCGGTCTAGATAAGACGCAGGACTCTCAATTGAGATAAGTTATGACTATCCAACAAGGACTACCTACAAGGGCAGCAACAACAACCCAGCCCGAAAGAAAAAGTCTATGGCCAAAACTAAGAAGGGCGGCGAAAGCAGCTGGAGGATCAGAAAGTGGGTCGGCCGAATGAGAGAGAGCCAAGCCAGAGGAAAAAAGAAGGCTACGTCTTAAAGGATGGCTAGAGGGATGGGATCCTGTGTGACCATTAAAAGAGTTCCAGTACATAGAAAGACGATGGGAGTCATTCCATAGGTTAGTTTCTTTCTCCCATTATTTCAAGGCCCCGTTAGGCTCACCTCCTCTTCTCGACATATGCTTAATTCAGGGGAGCTGTGCTGTAGAAAGACTATATCCTGACATCAGGCATATTATTGAAGCAGCCTTTACGCTACACATACAACTAATGCTGGGAGAGCGTCGAATCCGTCTCTGTTAACTCATGTCTACTTCTCTTTTTGTAACAAGAACATTGGCCTAAATGACATTTTCCTTCCTAGAGGATTAGAGGACCTATCCCTTCCGCTAACACAGGGCAAGACCGTCTTTTTGGCATCAATCATCTTAAGTATGTTACTTCCTTCCCCTAACCCCAGGAATATCCGTGAGTTGCCCCCACTCTTACTATTGAATTTCCTTCACTCGGGTATTTTTGTTCCACTACACTAAGACAAGAGAAGTCGGGATTTTTGGGCATCCTTCAGCTAAGATTGAATAGCATAACATAATAAAGAAGCTAATTTAGAGAACAGAAATGAAGAAAAAGTCCCTCAACTACATGTTGAATTCATATCGTGATGAAGCAGATTCGAATGTTCTCAACTCAGCCCAGGCATCCAGGTCAAAGGCCGTTGCCTAGCCTTGTTCTAAGGACGATGTGAACAAGGGGGAATGCACAAGAAAGGGGTGCCCTATTCTCTTGGTTTGAGTTCCATAGTTTCGCTTACTACTAGTATAGGTGAAACTAAATGATTCTGTGCTGTTGTTTCTGTCGTTACTGCTTGCTAGTAAACTTATAGGCGTTAGCGCTAGGAATTGCCACTAACAAGGAAAAGTCGATGGTGAACAACCACCAAGATGGGTACAGGACTGAGAATCCATTCATGGAAGCACAGCTCGGAGAAGAAATAACATGAACGAAAGAGGAGCGAAGCAGCTCGTCTAATAAAGAAAGGAGTCCCGGGATAACTGATTTAGAAGTGAAAGAAGCCAAGTCAGGATACTTTTATTCAACCCCAGAGCTTTCGAGATAAGCAGTCCAGGTGCAGCGCGAGCTAAGACTCAGACTGAGCAATTTAGGAAGAGGAGCGGATGGTTCATGCTGAGAAGAAGAATCTTTCTCTAGATCGAATGCAACCTAGAAAGATTCAAGTTCTTCCTGGCGAGGACAATCAAGGTAACTCCTACTCGGAATACTTATTTAAACAAGTTTTCGTTTATCCCATTGATTACGATGCAATTGAATGAGAGAATGCGCAGTAATTGATTCACGAAGCCGCTCTTTCAAAGTCACTCTCTCTATCATAATAGAAGCAAGACAAGCTCAAGGCTAGGATGAATTAGCTAACGAATTGACTAAGAGAATGATTCTTGAATAAGGTGAAGCTTTTCCTATTGCCCACTCCGCGCTCTCTTTGACCACTACTCACTGATTAGCTGGGAATCTTTTAGCTTCTTGCCAGTTAGCTCTCCAGATAGCGAAGACAGTTACTGATTCAATTCTTTCGTAGGGGCAGGCTCATGGCGATACGTTCTTTAAGTAGAGTCTCTTTCATCTAGGTCTCAGTAGACGGAATTAGTCTGGTAAAACTCTTGTGGCTAGCTCTTGGTCTGGGGAAGCGGTGTACTCTCTAGGTAGAAGATTTCCAATTATTAGCTCTGGTTCACGGCTAAACGTTGTAGGCCTAAGCACAGTTGTTGCTCTTGGAGTCTGAGGGGATAAATTCACACCGGGAAATCTCTTTCTTAATAAAGAAGCAACATCCTAATCATACCCAGCCCCTGGCCTTAAATTAAAGAATCAATACCCGGAAAACGGGAAATGAATTTAGGTGCGAAGCGATCCCAGCCCAAGTGATAGAGTGGCCAAGCCAAGTAGTTGGACTTCACCCGAGAGCAAGATCTACTAAGGGAAAGAACCCGCGCTTATTGAAGCTTTGATTCAAGCGGCACGATTAGACTAGGGAAAATCTTGTTTTTAGGGGACTGATAGGGCTCCTTCTCTCTTTCAATTTCAAGCATGAAGGGCTTGGAAGAGACAACAAGCCCTATTTGATACCATCATCCTTTGCTATAAATATCATTCCCTCTTTCTTTCTATTAATGATCTCGGAGTCGGAGATTGCCGGGTATTTTACTTAAGCAACTTAACTCGCAAAAAGGATGTTTGAAAGTGAAGGCTAAGGCACCTAAGCTAATAAGATCCTTTGTCTCGTGCTGGTAGATTGGGATGTTCCCGTGGCTTTTGTGCAGTAGCGACCCCCCTATAGACGTGTCAGTGAAGCCTTATGCCGTGTGGTTGCAAGTGAACTGATAAACAAAGTCGCACCTTGTCAGTCTTTATGTGGTTGTTCCAGTTGTTTTCAATCCGAAGTTCATGCCCGGACCTGCAAGAATAGCTGAAGCTGGAACCAAAGAAAAGTAGCACCTGAACTAGGGGAGTAGAAGGAAAAGATACTTTTGACTGTCTTTCTGCTTCAAGGAAGGCCTAAATAGAGGGCCTCTCTCACAGCATGGCCAAGGATATTTTGATTGGGTAGGTTTCTAGGTCCCATTGATTGACCTGGCCAAGGTTGAATCCTTATTGATCCAATTAAGGAGGCAGGCTGGGTCGACTGGATCCGAACTAACTCTCTATCATTCCTATTAAGTTAGCTAGGAACGATGCATGAACAGCCAAAAGGCTAGCAAGGTAAGGGTTCTTCGCTCGATATGATTCGCCCGGTACCTGGTATTGATAGTAGCATCAGTCTCTTTCCCTTCCCTCTGTATGAGAGGTGAGAGATTCTTCTTAACCCGATTCTCCCTCTTATGCATTATATTTTGACTGGCATCCCTTTGTAGGAATGTGGTATTGGGAAAACCCCTCAAAAGGATCCAAAATAGGGATAAGCATACTAGTCATAGACGGCACTTGTCATACGGAGAAAAAAGGTATAGGGGAACTGCGGGGGCTTGCTTAGCTTAGAACTCCAACCCTAAGCACTACCTTACGTCTTAAGACGACTACTACTTAGGAATAGGCAAGAACTGGCTCTGTCTATAAGGAAAGAGGAGTATCCTAGGCCACAAGAACCTACTTTCTACTCAGGTCAGATAGAGAAGAGTTAGAAGTCAGCTGCTTTCGAATAAAATTAAGTTGGGAAGATTTCGGAAAGACGAAACTGTGGAATAAAGGAAGCAAGGTGCAAGAATAGCTTGTCCGCCTAAGAATCCGCAATCTCCAGCTTTAGACTTGAGACTTGATTAAAGGAATCGTTTGGAATCGAAAGCGAAGGCATGAGGCGATGGGATTGAGTAAGCGCATTCAGCATCAGGATCGGCTGGATTGATTGGGTCCGGTCTTTGCAACCGGGGAAGTTGAAGTGATCCTTACTTGGGTGACTCTCATACCAGAATCGGAATTCCAGTAGTGAAGGTTGCCCCGGTCAGTCTTTCTCATAGGGTACCCTACTTGCCTCCATCTCTTGAGGGGAATGAATCCGTTGACACAAATAGTTCATGGGAGAAAATTGAGTTATTTGGGCCCTGGAGGAGTAACAGGGCGAACTGCTAGTTTTCGGATACGAGATATCCATCCTAGTCACTATGGGCGTATTTGTCCAATCGACACATCTGAAGGCATCAACGTTGGACTTATTGGATCCTTGTCAATTCATGCAAAACGGGCATTCCGTAAGATCGTGGTTAATCAGTTCCTGGGCTTACCATGTGCAAACTGTTAGAAATCGATCTCTATGCTTTGACTAGTGTAACTTGAAAAGTAAAGGGCTATACGCAATCAACAAAAATCGGATTCTCGAACACCGTCTTTCGCACTTAAGACTGTATTCTAGTTAATTAACTCCTGGGCAATCGGGTTAGGTTAATTCCTCCAGAGAAGTAGTTCACGGGCACGGTAGCTAGCGGCTTTGGTCTCGTCGTAGAATCTACTTCTACCATTTCCGCTGGCAGTTAGAGTTTACGACTAAGTAAACTTAACCAGGAACTTCATAAGAGTAGTGGGGAAAAATCCGCCTAGATGGTATAGGGAATGAGTTCTGATTTAGATCTTCCTAGTATGGTCATCCTCGGATATCGCTGGGCTTTCTCTCGAATAGGAGGATGGCCCCTTTGTTTCTATTGTTGAAAGGGCGATAGGAAGAACAACAAAAGCTTTGAAGGCGGAATAAATAAGCCTACTTTCATGAAATAAAGAAGGAAAGGAAAAGGCTTGAATCAATTGAATAAACAAAAGAGGGTGCCCGTCGTCCTTTTGGACCATTCCCTATATCCCCTAATCCCTAAAGTACGTATTCTGTATGTAGTCCAGTCCTTCAGTTGCTTTGTAGAGTGAGGCTAAGGGGTGGAGCGCTTCCCTGGCTTTCTGGTTGTGTAAGCAGCATTGCCATAGCCTCTTTCTTGCTTTGTGCCTCCTCGACTTATAGGGCGTGACTCTTTTTTCCGGGTGTCTTCCCATAGGCCTAGCCCTCGAAAATGGCTGTGAAGATAGCAGTTGTGCGCCCTTCTTCTTTTACTGCTTACTTTGGGCTCTTTTGGTTGGGTGCCTGCCCAATAGCAGAAGAAGGACTTATCGCAATCTCAAATACAATGGCTAGTTGTCTTAAGCCAATCTCTTGATTCACATTCATGTGAAACCGTTGCACCCGATCCTGCATACCTTTCATCCGCCGCTTACAGTAATGGCACTAAGCCAAGATTTCTATGAATTCTGGAAAAAAAACATAGCAAGAAGGTGTATAGGCACCGAGGAGAGAACATGTTTAAGCCACTATTAAGACAATTAAGTTAGTAGTCTCACCGGTCAATCCCTGGGACACTAGCGAGTCCGTCCTTAAAAGCCCTAAAAATGGAGTCCGTAAAGCCTTAGATACCCCACCTAGGATAGAAGAAATAGGGGCTAAAAGCGAATTGGAGGTGAGACATACTTCATTCCACCAAAAGGATAATGGAAGTATACGGAACACCCATCAAAAGAGAAAGCATAAACTCTTTATTATCCGATAACTTTCCTTTTTGTTTTAACATGAACATCTCCTGTCTGAGGTCTTATGGATCTGAGTCGATTAGGTCAAGCAGGGTTCAGAGCTTAGTTGCAAGGCTCAGTTCATCCCCAGTTACGGCCGGTCCTGTTGAAGGCAAAGGAAGCGTCTGAGCCAGGATCAAACTCTTCTTTTGAGTATGATTGGGACCTAAAGTGGTAGAACCTCGTGAACCAGGCGTACTACTTGACTTGCTTTTCTTCTCTTACGTCAATTCAAGTTTCTAACTCACTTTTTGGTCTGAGTTTGTCACAAAGAGGATCTTATTAATGAGACAGGCCTATTGGGCTCTAAGCCGGTAGCTAGACTGATCAGAGAAAGTCGTCAATAAGCTAGTCCTTAGTAGAGCTCGTTAGTTAAGCTCGGAAGGTAGTTGCCTATTGCAGGTTTTAAAGCAAGCCCTTTACGAAAGTTCTTTGCTCATCGCATACACGAGTGCTTGTGATTCTTCACCGAAGCTAAAGGAGTCCGAGAAAGAGCCGAGACAAGAGACGGCACCGAAGATCAAACTCTTTTTGACTCCCTGCCCTAAAAAGGTGCCTGGTGAAAGGGCCAGATGAAGCCGACATTTATATATTTTATATATTATATATAACCACCTTCCAAAACTCAACTTCTTCCCGAATTGATGCGCCTTGCTTAGTTCGTGCAAACTTTTTATGAGAATGGAAACTTATCTTGAGAAGTCTTGTTCTGCTTATCTCTTATCATACGATATTGTTGATTCGTCAGTTAGCGCTTGATTAGCGAGCGAACTTCACTAGCATTAGAGAAGACTCCTCCACCAGGGCTGATTTTATGGAATTAAAAACCACTGAAAGGGGATCCCCCACATCAAATAAACAAAAAATGGAATAAAAGATTCCAGAACTGGTAGCCTACCTAGGAGTGGAAACTAAGGTATCAAGTCTCATGAAAAAAAGACTAAGCTTCGCCTACTTTTTATTCTCGATTTGCTTGGTGTCAAATATCTCAAGAAAAAGTCTCACTCCGGTAAGCATTTATGGCGAGTCTTACAAACAAAGTTCTGGGGCGACATTCGCCTTCTTTTCCCGCACCTAGCTCTACTCTAGGAATCTGCAACCAATAGAGCAAGGTTTCTTGGCCAGTCTTTCCGTTCAGGAGCTTAGACGTTCTGAGCAAAATGCCGCTTTGAAAAAGAAGGATAAGACGTCGGAGGCTTCTTTAGGACGGTGGGAAAATCAACTGGAACCGGAGCTACTACTAGTTATGACCAAGCCAACTATGGATTCAGTCTGTAAGATAAATTTGATATAGAAAGGTCTTACCTCAGCCTACTCCTGGTCTATCGTGCCTAAGAATTCCTAACCCCAATAAGCCAGCTTCTCGAGGGAAGCTAGTCAGTCCCATACCATAGGTCTAATCATATAAAAAAACTCTTTGCCCAGTAGTGCTCAACAAGTAAAAGTAAATAAGAAGGTAGTCTCGAGGACTATCCTAAGTCAGTACCAGTTGATTCTACTTGAAATCCCATACATAAGAAAAGGTTTGGAACAGTGAGTCGATAAGCGAAGACGAACTTGGCCACCCTAAGGTATCGATCTTCCTACCTTTGGCCTATACTACCTGTGTGCAAGAGATTCTACGAACCCACGAGTAGATGGGATTGGTCCGTTCTTCCTGTTCCAGTCTTCCTGTTCTGGTTTTTTCTTTTACAGGCGAGTATTTTAATACTTTAGCAATGCTCGACCCTCTTCTATTACCTCTTCCCGAACCTTTTAGTATGCTCTAACCGATAAGCCATATGTCGTGGGTGAGGACCTCCAAGAGCTTTCCCTCCTAAGGGCTTGATAGGCAGTAGTAGCGCGGGAACCATTCCAATATTATCATAAATGATATCCACTTCGGGACAGCGATCACCAATAGTCTCTGTTCGGAACCTTGAAAACCACATAAATGAACAACGAAGAGCAAATGGCGATTCCGGAGCTTTTATTCTGCTTTAGTAGAGGTTTTGCAATGGTCCTCGCATACAATAGAAATGGGTGTGCTTAGCCAAGAAGAAGTAGGGAATTAATTCAGGGATCATTCCATCTATGTAGTGCTACCAATCTTCAGTCACTTCTTTTTTATACGAAAATCTAAAGTGAAGTGCTGCTTTTCCAGCTTTATTCGATTCTTCAATTTCGTATATAAACTGGAATTTTATCAATAGTAGCAGAAGGGGACAAGTAACTGATTAAGGAAAGGCACTAGCCTCAAACCTATTCGCTCCTATCCAACAACGTCTTATCTTTTATCTTATGGCCCGCCTAGAAGCACTGATAATAAGAACTCTGGCCTGGGGATCGTTCGCTCCTGAGTACCTTAGTAAGGATAGCCCTAGTAAACGTTATACAATACATATTATACAGCTTAACCACTAACATCCTACTATTAGCCACGGAGGGGAAGAGCAGCTTAATAGTACTTAATAGTACTTACTCACCGTTGCACCGACAACAAAGAAAACTGGTCTGATCACGCTTGTCATCTAATGCGCTTTAAAACTACCCTAGAACCAGCTTGCCCGGAGAGATAAATATTAGCAATAGAGGCCTGCACCCCTGCCCTCTATTTAAGAAGCTCAGTTCAGTAAGACAATCGGGTTTACCAAGCTTCGAGGAAACTACTTACTCATTTATGCCAGGAAGAGCTACTGGGCTCTATCGATCCAGAACTCCTGGAAAGCGACTTCGATACCTAGATAGCGGGAGACTAGGAGAGGAGGGGGTCGCTCGAAGAATTCACCTCTAATCCATTTCTTTAAGTAACCAGACCTGTACTCAAGGCACTGCCCTTGCTTTGTAAAATCCCGTTGTAGCACTCGCAACCAGTAAAAAAACTTCCTTCTCCATAGGTCAAGACGAAGTCCATGTATTTATCCATATGAATATTGCAAAAGCTTCGTATTTGTGGATCGAGGATGTCTGAAATAAAGTATCCTTCGGAATCCCTATAGTCAAGGCAAAGGTCGGGAGGTATTGGATCATAGAAGGTGTAGGGGGAATAACAGACTCGCCTTCTGATGCAGCCCCACAAGGTGGCAATAAGTCTTCCCTCGTCCAGATCCGGTATTGGGGAGTAGAATCGCAGCCGGATGAACTTGGATCTAAAGGGGTTCGGATCGTTGTCCTCAGCGCTAGCTTCCGGGGAAGTGGCAACCATTACGAGAGGTGGATTTTTCTTTTTTTGAAAGATCCAGGGAAGGTTTTCAAAGGCGATCAAAGGATGTTCGGGACATTTATCCTCCACGACGCAGAGATCGAAGCGCTGATTTCCCTCATTAAGACCCGTTTTGTCCGCTACCCTCTTGCTTAGAAAGACCCTATTTCTGAGCCTTCCCCTCCTCTTTCTAGGTTTATACCAAGCAAGGACAGGTTAGGATAGAGTGTATTTCCTTCTTTTAGGACTTACATTAACTTCCTTGATGCACTGGTAGTGGAATAAGGGATTCACTTATCATGTCTTATCCTACCTTATGAGCTAGTAGCTATCATACCCATCCCGCCATTCCTGCTTTAAGGAATGGAGTCAGGGATGCCCTTCTTATAAGCTAGCTTTACTGTGTAGTTTTATAGCATGATAGGATATTCTATCTCCAGCTTTCTAGATAGATGTAGTTTCCCCTTCTCAAGGTCTTTCACTAGGAAGAAAGGAAAGCAAAGAAAGATTGGAATGGATTAGGTAGCTCTTTTTCTTGGATGTAGGACTTCCTTCTCCTAAGATGGCACGATTGATGAGTTAGGATAGTAAGGATAGAGGACTTTTACTTTTTGCTTTGAGTTATCTTTCTATCTGTAGTCAGGTCAGGATTGTTGTAATAGGGAACTAGCCTGAGTCTTCCCGTCCTGACTTCTATCTTCCCTGGATTGACTAGTTTTATCTATCCTAGCAGACGGAAGACGCAACAACAACTATTAGCAATCCGCGTCCTCCCTATATGGTATGGATAGAGCCAGCTCTGCTCCTGTATCCAATACCTGAGCCTGAGGGAAGTAGCTCCTTACTGTGCTGGAAGCTCTTCTAAGGTGGCTATCTGATTTAAGGGCTTTGATATAGGCTGCTGCTCGAACTCCAACTGGATATGGAAAAGGAATGGGCCCCCTATAGGTGATGGCTTTGGATCTCGACCTGGACAGGCGCGGATCCTGTTCCATAGCACACGGCACCCCTTCCAGTCTCTGTAGACGTTCCATATACAGATCCCATTTCCGTTGGAAACCCAGAGCCCTTAGTAGCGGACGCAGCTGCAGATTTAGTAGCCACGACAGGCGCAGGAGCAATTCCCTTATTATCACAGACCACCTGTTCAGAAGCGATCTTCCTTTAACTACCACCTGGTCAAGAAGAATCATCAGGATCACCCAGTCAATAACCATACCCATCAAGGTAAAGTTCACGCGTTCAAGGAACATCAATTGCACCCCGCTCCACGGCATTAATAAGGTGGTCCCTGACCTTCACTTGCATGCGAAACAACATCCGGGAGCCTATCGTACACCGCTCATGGAACTAAATAAGACTAATCGAGACCCTCAGCCTGGATATGTGCTTAGCCTCGAATCTGTTATTAGTGGGGCGCGTTAACCAGAAGAATAAGCGCGGCAAGAGCAATAACATGAAAAGAAGCACGCCGGGTAAGCGTATCAAGAGATACCGTGGGAAGGTTGCCCTTTACGCCAGTCATTAAGGATCTGTTCCAACGTCGGCTAGGACCAAAGGCAAATGCCCTATGAGCGCTTAAGCCGAGATTATTCGCCACCGTATACAAGATTCTAAGTGGAAGATTATGAGCCACTGGCGAAGGCTTGATAACTAGGGTAAATAAACGAGTCCGGTTGTGGAAGGGAATGGTAGCAAACTGCTTCCTCTCCTTAAACTAGGGTCCCCTTTGCAAACTGACTCAGCCTTAGGTGTCATCCCTGAAAACTGGTACTGGTATAGGGGGGCCCATATAGAGAGTAGACAGCGAAAACAGGAGCTTCCAACAGTAGATCTGCAATATAGGAATATGCAAAAACTGTAGCTCAAAAGAGCTTATCTCCCCACTTCCCTCCATTCCCCTGGCACACACACGCCTCCATAAGACGAGCGACGGGGTTCAGACCGGGAGCTTCCGTCCTTAAACCAGCCCATTTTTATTATTTTTGTACACGAGATCCATAGATAGATAGGCACATAGTAAAGAAACGCAGAGACCGTAAACTAATAGTAGGATCTGTTGCTGGTTCTGATCCAACTGACTCTAAATATCCAACAGGGGGGGTTAGTGAGGTTAAGAGGTCCAGAGGGAGGAAAACCCGTAGTTTCCAATGAATCTAAACATCTAATCGTGGACTGTGAGAGGTCTGGGTAACCGGGAGAGGAGATTCGTGGTGAAGAGCTTAGTTAAGAAATGGAAAGCGTCTATAGTGATTCTTTAGGAAACCAAGCTAGATTCTTTTGACAGGAGGGCTGCTAGAGATCTTTGGGGTGGCAGGGATAGAATTCGGCATGCCTTGCACGCGGAGGGCAGTGCTGGGGTATTGTGATGTTGTGGGATAAAAAGACCATTGATGTCAAGGAGGAAATGGCAGGGTTGTTCTCTGCCACCATTAGATGTAGCTTTGTCGGCGGGGATCACCAGTGGGTTGTCACAGAGTTGTACGGCCCAAAGATTATGCTTTGAGAGATCATCTATGGGACGAGTTAGAGGATGTGGCCGGGTTGGAAGTTTAGCTTTTCATTCCGTTCCGTCAGGGGTTCTTTCGTTAGTTCGATGCCGATTCGTAACCATTGGTTCCTGGGAAAGAGGGATCACTAGCGGAGGTTGGCTCGCACTTAGATGTTCAATACCCGCCGTGCCCCAACCAAATTATGGTGAATGAGCTGGTCGTTGCTTGGGTTTCCCCTTCCTCAGAGTAAAGCTTGGAGGAATAAGATGGATCGGATCTACCCATTTCGGATGCAGCTTCTCCGGATGGAGGTTATTCCCCGCAAGAACGCTTTTTCTACGACGATGGCCCGGCTACGACAAAGCAAAGTACTTCTTTAGTTAGCGAATCCCTTACCAGCAAAGCTATTCGTTTAGCCCTATGGCTATAGACAATGAGAAGACTGAATTGGGACTACTAAAGCTATTCTCTTTCTGTTCCTAGGGTTAGAGAATAGATAGAGCGTGAAGCGCACCCGAGATCGCTGTTTTATCAGCTCTTTCCTTCTAATCTTTTGAACTCCAATAAGAATGCGACACTCCGATTGTTATTTTTGCCGTGATCTCTCGTATCTCCTGGTAGTCTCCATAAGTATCTCCGCTATGATTAGCACTAGCTTGTTCTCCACTTTCGTTATGCTGACCCTCGGATAGCAAGATTGGCCTTATGATCTTTCTATAAGTTTCTTTTTTATCGTTATATCTAAGTGTAAAGCTAAGTGTAGCGGGCAAGGACGGGGGTAGCAATAGAGCGGTTTAGTTTACGATTCTATTCAAATAGGCTATTGCGCCTGAGTCAATCCCTCGTATCGGTCGGCTGTCTTATATAGCTAGGCGTCCTCAAGGCAAGGACTGATTGTCTCACCAGAGTAGGATAAAAATAGAAAAGAATATGTATCAGTCTCGGGGTAAACCCCTTCATCCATTGCTTAGCCTGTTGGAGTCTTAGAGGAATCCATGTGTTCAGGGTCTTATATGGGGCAATCCATAAAAGGAAGAAGGAGCTCTAGACTCAATAGTGAGTTTGAAAGCCTGTCTAGTACACTGTCCCGAATCAACACACGAAAGGAGAAACTCTTAAACTTCAGATAGCAGAGGACATTTGATGAATCTGGGGGCAACTACTGGCTCACTGGCTCTACGCCTATATGAATCAGAAGTTGTGTCACTTCTGGCTTTCCTCCGAGGCATGTTAAGTACAGACGATGGCATCCAATGGAAAAGAGGATGTGTTACTTTCGGGATAGACTAAGCTGTTCGTGATTAACCTGATTGACCCTAAATCGGCTTCAGTCTTGCCCACGTGGATCTTTTTATTGTCCCGAGAGAAAAGCCCTTTTTTTATTCTAACCTCCTTTTTGGAAATGATATAGTTTTTTTATTGTGCAAATCTCCACTATGAGAAAAAGAAGCCGTACCCTGACCATCGCCCATTAGTGCCCTTTACCTGACGGTCGGGCCGGTCTCCGTTGGCCACTTGGTCGGCTATAAACTCATAGAAAGGGGCTAGCACATGAAGAAACTACTCTTCCAGCCATGTTCCACTCCGAGTCTAGCAATCTTGGACCAAGAAAGCGCTACCCCCGTATGGCTTGGACTAGTGGTTTGAATACCCGCAAAGCCGGGCTTATAGGCGTCTAAGGTCTGTTGTCTGCTTGGAGAATGGGCAAGGCCAGGAAAAGGGAGGGAAATCCCATCTTTCATCTCCTCTGAGAAAGCAACCTTGTACCGAGAAAGCTTCACCCAGTAGCGCCCTTTTGCTTTGAAAAGCCGGGCCGGTCACTGTTGCCTAAGGTCGATTTCTTCACTCAGGGTTTGATTAGAGGGAGTGGGACAGGAGGGACATCAGTCTCAATGCCAAGAAGGAGGGGCATCAGTCTCTTTATCTAAGTTAAGATTGGCCTGATGGAACGACCGGGTTGTAGTTTTTCCATCTCCGGTGAGAGATTTGGTCAACCGAGTCGAAAAAGAAGGACCTTGCCCATATTGATACCCCGAAAAAAGTCTTCCAGTTGCATATCTGCCCCTCCTCTCCTTTCAGTCTTCAAGAAACCTATGGTTTGATTGAAGTTTCATACTCTCTCAGTCCTAGCTGGAATAGACCAGACTGGCTTATACCCTACTAGTTATACAAGAGAAAGAGCTGCTTCAAGAAACCTAGGGCAGATTGAAGTCCCTACTCTATCTCTTCTAACAAGAAAGGGCCTTAGGCTTTAGTTTAGTCAAATACGAATTGAGACAGGATAGTCCTGGGAAAGCATCTATCGTAAGTAATATTCGAGACCACCTTCCCGCTACCAAGGTTCAAGGAATGAATGAAGCTATGATCCGATCAACTTCATTCTCTCGCTCGCTCTTTCTATTTATCGTATAGAAAGATGACACACTTGAACTTGACTGATTCTAGTAGTAAGAAAGAAGAATCAGAAATCATCCATCTCATAAGCTTTTCAAAGCACATTCGAAACAAACGAATGCTGTATGCTTAACACAAAGAAATCGATTAGAGATTCCGTAAGAAAGTCGGTGAATGCTTTCTTTTGGCTTGTAAGAAGAAATCCCGGTAGCTAAGTGGTTTAGCGGGCGACAGTTAGAGTTCAAGTGAATGGTCGTTCTTGTGTGGGTTCGACTCCCCAACGAGATATGTAAGAAATTTCTTATGAAACGAAAAAAAGATTTGGGCTGGACAGAATCT